TACCTAAATGGGGGCGGCGCCACGTGGAAAGGCGCCGTGCGCACGAGAGGGTTCAAATCCGTCCGTCCCAAGGCAGTTGGATTCTAAATCGAAACTCTTTTTTCGGATTTTTTAGAATCTTCTGCTTCACTTAATAAATGAAAAAATAAAAAAGTGATTCATATTGGTGTTATCAAAATGCTTACCGGTTCAGATAGAAAATAGAAAAGTCTCAGGTCAAACTATGGACCTATTGTTTTGAGGAGGGCAATAACTATTCAATGATTCCATATTGAATCAATTCCAAAATGAGTTTCGGGCAAGAGAGATGTTATGGTAAAACTTCGTTTGAAACGTTGTGGACGCATGAGAAATAAAAAAAAAAAAATCCAAAAAGGAGGGATTAGATGTTTCGACACTTTTGGAATAAAATAACGGAAGTCATCCGCCAGCTGACATTCGTTATAATTATTGTGGGTTGGTGTGGTGGAAAAACCAAACCACCAGCACCACCGGATCCCGTATCCGTGGTTTCTGAACTTGAACTTACGTCCGTATCCGTAATGGAGGACGAGAGAGTGGTGGAAGTTAGACCATATACCACGTTTGGTGAGGTGGCGGATGCGGATACCCAGGAGGACGAGCCAGGTTTCGAAGTTCTCCCGCATGGCACTGAGTTAACGGATACGGATACCCAGGAGGACGAGCCAGGTTTCGAAGTTCTCCCGCNNNCGCTTCCGGGGAATCGAGCGCGACAGGAAAAAGGAAAAGGGCTCTGCCAGAGTAAGTAGACTAATGAAACGAACTAAAAAAAGGATAGAAAGAATTCAAACCATTATTATGAAAAGACAATTTTCATTAACCATTTCTGATTTTGACAATCCAATCGAGGATTCCACATGGCTACTCCATGGCTAAAATTCGTTACTTCCGTAACGAACAAAGTAGTTAAGGTGACCGATGTCGTACTACGTAAAATTTTCGTTACGGCAGCAACTCTTATACGACACATAATTTTCTTTACGGCAGGAATTCTTATAAGTTTGAGTTCCTGGTGGAGTGGGAGAACATGTCCACCTCCACCCCCAGATCCAATATCTATCATTGCTGAACTTACGGAAGAAAGCAATGGCTCAGAATCATCTGAGCCCTCGCTCGATATTTTGCGTCAAGAACTTGACGTTTCTTCCGTAGTTGAAGACGAGGAAGGTTTGGAAGTTATGCCGGATGACACGTTTGATGAGTTGACGGATGACGATACCGAGGAGCATGATGACCCGGTCGACACTTGGCAATCCTCGGGCTCACGCCCGGTAATAGAAATTCTGGGAGATCTCCAGAACGAAATGGATGTAAAAACAGATTGATTCTGGAACTCCCATCTACAAATGGATGAAATCACCATAGTATTGGATCAAGTTGTGGCAAAGCTCTCAACATTATTGCCACAGGTTACTGTTTTGTATGCATTACCCCCTGGTGCGACCCGAAATAAGGCTCTTATTGGGTTATTTCAACCAGTCCTCAATTACTATCTTGAAAAGGTGGACGAGGAAGCCTATTTAGCTATCAACGCTGTGGAGCCAGAATTGAAACGTCTAACGGATACTTCCAAGGACTTGGACAAAAAGAAAGGCCTTTTGGAGAAAAAAGAGGAACTGTTGCTTGCCAATATTTCCCGATTTTCTCCCGAAGAAGCTGAGTTGATCTTCGAAAAAATCGAAGCAGCTCAAAACGAGATACATTCTCGAATAAAGAGTCATGAGCTCGACTTAGAGAAATTCAAGTCGGACTTTGGCTTGACTACTCACTACCTCTACCTACATATAAAATTCATTGTTGAGAGTGAAAACTCTGGCAGTGAGGTTCTCAGAAAACTAGAAAAGTGTCTGCGCAAAGATACGCGACGTCTTTTGCACCTCAAACGCAAAACAATTGCTCTCTTGACGCAAGAGATCGACTTCTTGAAATACAAAGCAGACACGTTCAGACAATTCCCTACTCGGGCAATGCCTGTGGGTACTGGGGGTTGGATGCTTTTTTCTGAGAATGCTACTTTTGAGGTAACTGAGAAGGCTCCGTCTGTTCTCACAGTGGGGCCTTCGCGAGTCAGTGGCTCTATGGAACAAAAGCCAATCGGTCCGTCTGTTCTTCGCCTCACTAACGGTTATTCTTCCCGGGACACCGGGGCGACGTCTCCGCTTCGGGCGGATTTGCCCGATAGAAGAAGCGTGAACCATAACGGAGGGGCTCTTCCCCGTACCAGTGTTCCAAATTCCACGGGCAAGAAACCGGTGCTTGGGAAAAACAAGGGTTTGGAACAAGAGCCGATCGGTCCGTCTCCTCTGCGCCTCACTGCCGGGGAACCTTCCCGGAAGCGCTCGGGGAATCGAGCGCGACAGGAAAAAGGAAAAGGGCTCTGCCAGAGTAAGTAGACTAATGAAACGAACTAAAAAAAGGATAGAAAGAAGTACGCATCAGGTAGAAAGAAGTACGCATCAGGTGCAACACGCATCAAGGACAACATGCATATTTGCATAATATTATTTATTAGACACAAGAGGATTTCTATGTCGCCATGGAAACACTTTGTTACTTCGGTAACAAAGAAAGTTACAGCTATCATACAACACCTGACATTCGTTACAGTTGCAACTCTTATGGGTTTGAGTTCCTGGTGGAGTGGGAGAACTAACCCACCTCCACCCCCAGATCCCATATCTGTCGTTGCTGAACTTACGGAAGAAAGCTCGGAATCATCGGAATCCTCGCTCGAGATTTTGCGACAAGAACTCCAGGTTTCCTCCGTGTTTGAAGAATTTGAAGAAGAAGAAGAAAGCGTTCCCTTGCCCTTGACTGAGTTGACCGATAGCGATACCGAGGAGCATGATGACGCGGTCGACACTTGGAAATCCTCGGGCTCACGCCAGGTAATAGAAAGTCTCGGAGATCTCCAGAACGAAATAGATGTAAAAACAGATTGATTCTGGAACTCCCATTTTCGAATTGAGAAAATGAACTTACTATTGGATCGAGTTGTGGCAAAGCTCTCAACATTCTTGCCACAGGTTACTGTTTTGTATGCATTACCCCCTAGTGCGACCCGAAATGGTGCTATTATTAGGTTACTTCAACCCGTCATCGAGTGCTATCTCTCAAAGGTGGACAAGGAAACCCATTTAGCTATAAAATCCCTCGGTCCAAGACGAAAACGTCTAATGGATACTTCCAAGGACTTGGACAAAAAGAAAGGCCTTTTGGAGAAAAAAGAGGAAATGTTGCTTGCCAATATTTCCCGATTTTCTCCCGAAGAAGCGGATTTGATCTTCGAAAAAATCGAAGCAGCTCAAAACGAGATACATTCTCGAATAAAGAGTCATGAGCTCGACTTAGAGAAATTCAAGTCGGACTTTGCCTTAAGTACTCACTACCTCTACCTACATATAAAATTCATTGTTGAGAGTGAAAACTCTGGCAGTGAGGTTCTCAGAAAACTAGAAAAGTGTCTTCGCAAAGATACGCGACGTCTTTTGCACCTCAAACGCCAAACAATTGATCCCTTGACGCAAGAGATCGAGTTCTTGAAATACAAAGCAGACACGTTCAGACAATTCCCTACTCGGGCAATGCCTGTGGATACTGGGGGTTGGATGATTACTGAGAATGCTACTTTTGAGGTAACTGAGAAGGCTCCGTCTGTCCTCACAGCCGGGCCTTCGAGAGGAAATGCCGCTATAGTACAAGAGATGATCCGTCCTGTCTCTCCTCTGCGCCTCACTGCCGGGGAACCTTCCCGGAAGCGCCTCATTGAAAGAGGGGAATCGAGCGGGACAGGGCAGCAGAAGATCCGACCAGACTCCCATTTTCTGGAATATAAGATTCCGGATTCGGGCGACTCGCCCAACCAAAATGGTTCATGATATTTCAAAAGGGCTATGTCAGGGTAAGGAACTTCGGGTGAATTATTAATAGTAATTAAACGAACTAAAAAAAGGATAGAAAAAGTAAGGAAAGAAGAGCTCCTCTGTTAGTATTATGGTTTGGTTCCGTTTTGGTGGTTGCAACCTTTTATTGTCTGATACTAGTTGATTCGAACTATAGAATTCGATCCTGAATCAATCTAATATTCGATGGATTCAAAATGAAAGGTTCGTCTGGTAGGCGAACTGGAAATGGATCTGGAATTAAAAAATCATATATTTTTTTTAAATGAAGGATTTCAAAATGAAGGACATGTTTACTTTTTTAAAAAAGCACTTGACAAAAAACAAAAAAGATGGCTGGTATCTTTACGGCGGTGGTTCTCGTCGGGGTAGCTAATCTGAATGGGTGGTTCTTCGGCCGTTCCTCACAAACTCCGCCGCGGCAGCCAACGCCAATTGTTACAGTCCTTAAGACTGATGCCGACGAAATAGTAGCCGAAGAACCTTTGGGTGCTTCGGATCCCCTGTTCGAACCAACTGACTTGCAGGCAGACCTTTCTTCCGTACTTCCAGAGGAAGAAGTTCTGACAGATGGGGATTTTATTTTGATGAAGCGGACGAATCATCAGACTCGCATCTCCCGGTAGAAGGTCTTGAAGAGATACTTAAAGAAATCAAAGCCAAAAAGGACCTGTTAAGGTCAAACCAGAAAGAGTATGTAAAACTCAATTCTTTAGTAGTTGAAGTTGTTCAATTGCTAGCGGATTCCATACCCGCGGTACGGATTAGGTATGAAACTCCGGATCTTGAAAATCAGGATGTATTTCTATTTTCTATTATTAAAGAGAATTGTCGACTTCTATCTGGTATCTGGCAAAGGAAGAAGAGGAAGCCAATCTAGCTTTGATAAAGATAAGACACGAAATTCAGAGGATCCAAAAGGATCTTCGGAACTTCGAAAAAGATCTCAAAATCTTAGAAGAAACTGAAGAAACTCTTGAGAAAAAGAAATAGTAGGGGGTTGACTCCTGGCAATATCGAAACAAAAACCAAGGAAATTGAAACAGCTAGGGCCGGATTATATGATGAAATACAAATCCAAAATGTTTACTTGAATTTTTACACGTACAAGTACGTACCCCAGCATATCTAAAAACCCGTCTATCGATCTGCGCAATATTGTCAAGAATGGAACCTCTGGTATTGATGGAGTCGGGAAGGTACAAGAAATCCTTCTGAAAGAAGGTCGGTCCCGCTTAAAACTCAAAAGAGACGCAATTGAGCGCTTGAACCAAGACATAATCCTCTTGGAGCAAAAAGCACTGGATTCCGATCTGACGAGTAGGACATTGCCTCATAGGGTTGAGAACTCCGATCCGAGTGTCGGCTTGAGGATAAGTTCAAGCCCTCCGCCTGTCCCCACGGACAAGGGAAAAGGGCCTTCGCGAGTCAATGACAAGGGCGAATATGGTGCTATGGGACAACAGCAGATCCGTCCTAAGGTGTCTCCTCTTCGCCCCAATGACGGGGGGCCTCCTGGGGGCGCCTCAGGGGAATCTAGCGCTGCGGGGCAGTATAAGATCCGCCCAGACTAAGACTAGTCTATTTCAGAATTTCATAGATCTATGATAGATCTATGAAAGGGGGGATCAACCCACAGGAATTGTTCATTCTATTTCAAAAAAGGGCTACGTAAGAAACTTCGGGTTAATTAAACGAATGAAACTGAATGAAAAAGTAGGCAAAGGGAAGCTGGGCTGTCCTCTCCTATGTGATTTAGCATTTTTTCGTTCTTATTCCCCCTTTTCTTAGCTTTCGAATTTACCGAGATACTAAAGAATCTAGGTAAGGGACAAATCTTTTTTTGGTTTTATGCCATTTTGTTGGTTGCAACCTTCATGTTGACAATTTTAGATTTGCGTGATATGATTCTATCATGTATAAATAAATCTATTTATTCATCAAAGTAAAAAAACCAAAACCCAGGAGGTAATTGTTATGTTAAAATTGTTTCAACTAGCGACTCTAGTTCGTTTCTGTATCTGGTTAGGTTCTGTATCGAAAGACCAGATCCCGCCCGTTTTTTTAAGCTGGTTAGAAACCCAAAACTCGCCTGTTAGGTTTTGATTCCGTTCAAAATCAAAATCACCAAAAAGGTTTGGTGGAAGGTGTTTCAATATCTGTATCTTAAATACCTGAGATATATGTATTCTCAAGGACTCCATTCATTACCAGAATATTTTTATTCGGTAGTGAAATGGTTCATTGCTCTTTTTGGGGGTTTCTTTGCAGTCTTCGAGCTTCTGCTCGAACTGATCATTGTTCTGTATCTTCTGATCTTTTTTCTTAGGTTCGTTTTGTATCTTCTGATCTGTTTTCCCAGGTTCGTCTGGGGGCTCATTCCATTTAGAAATTGGTTGGTTCGTTGGAGTTCACATCCTTTTGGAGGGTGAACTCGCGGAGACTGAACTCATGGCGACTCAACTCGAGGAGATAGATCTGGAAATCAAAACGAAGACTGGCCAAGTGTCAGCAAACCAATTCGAATTCATAGAACTATCTACCAAACTACACAAAGGATATACCCTGCTAAACGCACGACTTTCCTCCTTAAAGCGGGTCGAGCGCCCGAGTGATTTAGTGAAAAGAAGGGATGACTAGTTGACAAGCGAGCTCAACCTCCGAAAAAAAAATTGGAGGAATCGATTTCCGTCTTAGAAAAAGAGAAGGCCGAGTTACTAGAGAGGGCCCAGAAGGCTGCTGCTATTCCCTCCGCAGGAGCAGTCAAATTCCCGGGGTTAAGTTGAGCCAAAGGTCAATCACCCTGCGGCTCCACAAGGAAGCCCAATAAAGGCGCATCTTCAGGTTCAAGAAACCGGCTCACTGCGCCAGGAGAAGGAGAATCCAGCGCTGCGGGGCAGGACGAGAGCTCCCCGGCGACCCCGGACGAGCTATAGTGGAACTAAGTATTTAGGGGGAATTCGAAAACCTCTCTTACGATATAGATTCGAATGAGGGTTCGGATAGGAAAGGTACCAATCAGTAGGAATTCTTCTTTCTTCGGATATTGTATGTTGTAAAAAAGGTTCTCCTAAAATCAAAAAGAACCTATCCCATTTTTTACCTAGGAATATTCTATGCGAGGCACGCGTATCTCTATTGTATGTTATCAAGGAAGTATCATCTAGGGAATAAATAGAATAAAATAAAAAGAATAATCCGAACAATACATGTCTTTCACATCCAACTCTAAACAATGAGCAACCTCTTCATTTTTGAATGGCGGTTCCAAAGAAACGTACTTCTCTGTCAAAAAAGCGTATTCGTAAAAATATTTGGAAAAGAAAGGGGTATTGGGCAGCGAGAAAAGCATTATCATTAGCGAAATCTCTTTTTACCGGGAATACGAAATTTGGTACGACAAAAAAAAAAAAAGAACCAAGTCTTGGATTTGGTACGACAAAAAAAAAGAACCAAGTCTTGGAAGAATCTGAATCAATATGACTCCCTGAATGGTATTGTCATTTTTCAAATGAAGGATTCCCATTAACTCATATTTTTCTTTTCAACGGATCAATACGAGACGGGACTGGTTATTGCGGTATGTAGAAGCAGAAGTCCTCCGCTTACTGTATTCTCCATTTTTTGACGAAGTAGTGAAGGACAAGATACAAAGTTTTCGCTTTCTTTTTAGTAGGTTTTTCTAATTTGTGAGATGGGGGTTGTCATTTTCCTCATCGAGTCACTTTTCATAATACACTAACTAAAAGAAAAGTCTTCTTTTTCCTTTAGGAAGGATTTTTTTGGATTATGGATTCCTAATATGTAATCCAAATAAGGGTCCTATATTGGGGCTGTGGAATCCATCAAGATCTATATCTATATATAGATCTTGAGAGCTTTCTTTTCTTTCGAAATATAGAATCTTTTTTTTTTTTTTGAAGTACGCTAAAATTCCGAGAAAGATTGAAACCTTTTAGTTCTATGCCTGGATAGAGGACAGAACTATCTAGTTCCAACTGCTGCATTTCCATTCCAGGCGAAGTGAAACCAATGGAAAGCTCTTTGTGAAAGTGAAACCTAACACCCTACGATCCCACAATACTAATGATTGTGGAACGTTCAATTAGTAATTGAAACGAGTGTTTTTTCATTGATTCTCAGATTCCCTAAAAAAGATGTGATTGAATTGACTCCTTCGAATCTCGACGATTGAATAGGGATGGGCTATTATGTTTTCGAGTAAGCCGCTATGGTGAAATTGGTAGACACGCTGCTCTTAGGAAGCAGTGCTAGAGCATCTCGGTTCGAGTCCGAGTGGCGGCATCTTCGAAAAGAGATACAATAAATCCTATAATGAATGGAATTCCGGATTTCTATTCTAGTCTTGAAGGATCCCCCTTTTCTTTTTGATTTTAGGATTTGTTTATGATAGTCTCGACTTTACAACATATATTCACTCACATTTCTTTTTCGATCGTTTCAATTGTAATTAGTATTTATTTACTAACCTTATTATTAGTCTACGAAACGCTAGGACTCTCGAATTCCTCAGAAAAAGGCATGATAGTTACCTTTTTCTGTATAACAGGATTGTTAGTTACTCGTTGGATTTCTTCGGGACATTTCCCGTTAAGTGATTTATATGAATCAGTAATGTTTCTTTCGTGGGGTTTTTCCATTATTCATATGGTTCCACATTTTAGGAACCAAAAAACCCATTTAAGCGCAATAACCGCGCCAAGTACTATTTTGACTCAAGGCTTTGTTACTTCAGGTCTTTTCGCAGAAATGCATCAATCCACAATATTAGTACCTGCTCTCCAATCTCAGTGGTTAATGATGCACGTAAGTATGATGGTATTGAGCTATGCAGCTCTTTTATGCGGCTCGTTATTCTCAGTAGCGCTTCTAGTCATTACATTTCGAACACGCATAGATATTTTTGGCAAACAAAATCATTTATTAACAGGGTCATTTGTTTTTGATGAGATCCAATACGCAAATGAAAGAGGCAGTGTTTTACGAAACACTTTTTTTCTTTCATTTCGAAATTATCACATGTATCAGTTGATTCAGCAATTGGATCGTTGGAGTTATCGTGTCATTAGTCTAGGGTTTTTCTTTTTAACCATAGGTATTCTTTCGGGCGCGGTATGGGCTAATGAGGCATGGGGGTCATATTGGAATTGGGATCCCAAGGAAACTTGGGCATTTATTACTTGGACCCTATTTGCAATTTATTTACATATGAGAACAAATCCAAATGTTCAAGGCACGAATTCCGCAATTGTGGCTTCTCTTGGATTTCTTATAATTTGGATATGTTATTTTGGGGTCAATCTATTAGGAATAGGATTCCATAGTTATGGCTCATTCCCATTAACATCGAATTGAAGAAGCGACCCAATCTATAGGAACATAGTCTGAAGTTTGTGTGAGTTTTTGAGAACCATTTGAATCACTACTGGATTCAAATGGTTCTCAAAAACTCCAAACGTATCTGATTCGAATGGACTTCATTTTCTTTTTCCTTAAGATAAGGAAAAAGAAGACTTCTTTTTTTTCATTGTCCAGCGAATGGTTTTTGAAATCATAGCATTATTTTCTATCTTATTCATGAAAACTATCTTATCTATAAAAGTAATTAGATAGGAGAGCTTCTACCTTGTCAACGGATAGTGAGAGAAGGAAATCCGGATAAATACCAATCCCTATTACGGGTAGAAAGAGACAGATCGAAACAAAAAGTTCTCGCGGTCCAGAATCCAAAAAAGAAGAGTTTGGGGCGGGAAATTGCTTGTATCCATAGAACATCTGGCGTGACATAGATAATGAATAAATAGGAGTGACTATCATTCCAATTGCCATTACAAAAGGAATGAGTCTTTTTGGCATTAAAAGAGATTTTGGACTGGTAATTCTTCCAAAAAAGACTACCAATTCGGCAACAAAACCACTCATTCCCGGCAATGCAAGAGAAGCCATCGAGAAGCTACTGAACATTGTAAATAGTTTCGGCATTGGGATAGCTATTCCGCCTATTTCGTCGAGATAAACAAGACGTAGTCTATCGTAACTCGTTCCTGCCAAGAAAAAAAGCGCACCACCAATAAATCCGTGAGAAATGATTTGTAAGATGGCTCCATTTAGTCCTGTATCGGTTATAGAACCAATTCCTAGAATTGTAAAACCCATATGAGATACAGAAGAATACGCTATTCTCTTTTTGAAATTGCGTTGGCCAGGAGATGTTGAAGCTGCATAGATTATTTGAACTGTACCTAGTATCATCAACCAGGGAGAAAATAGAGAATGAGCGTGGGGTAAGAATTCCATATTGATCCGAACCAATCCATACGCTCCCATTTTGAATAAGATTCCGGCTAGAAGCATACACGTACTGTAATGTGCCTCCCCATGGGTATCTGGTAACCATGTATGTAAGGGTATAATCGGTGATTTGACAGCATAAGTAATAAGAAATCCAAAATAGAATAGTATTTCCAATGCCACCGGATACGATTGATTCGCTGAGGTTTCAAAATGTAAGGTTGCTTCGTTGGAACCATAGAAACCCATGCCCAGAACTCCCATTAATCGAAAAACGGAACCCCCCCACAGTGTACAAAAGAAACTTTGTAGCTGAGTACAAACGTTTCTTTCCTCCCCACATGGATAGAAGTAGGTAAACAGGAATTCATTCGAACTCCCACATGATAAAAAAAATTAAAAGATCTCCAGAAGAAAATGATCCTATTTGGCCGCTGTACATTGCTAACATCAGAAAATGGAACAATCGTGAATCCCGAGTCACTGGCCGAGCCGCTAAAGTCGCTAAAGTAGTGATGAATCCCGTCAGGAAAACGGGTCCTATGGAAATTCCATCGATTCCGAGTCTCCAGTGAAAATCCAAAAAATGGATCCATCGAAAATCCTGTTCGAATTGGATTAAGGGATCGTAAAATTGGAAATGATAACAGAATGCATAGGTCGTTAGAAGTAGGTCTATTGTGCATATAGAGAGAGTATACCACCGAATCATCTTATTTCCCCTATGAGGAAAAAAGAAAATAGAAGAACCTGCGGATATCGGAAACATCACAATTATTGTTAACCAAGGAAAAGAATTCGTGGTAAAGACAAGATACACTTTGACCAAAAAACCCGTGCTCGAAATAATCTTTTTGATCGAGTACGGGTTTTTGGCGGTAAGGAGAAAAAAATGGGTTCAAGTAGAGTTTTCTAGAACGTATCAATAAGCTAGCCCCATGCTTCGCGTTGTCTCATGCCATAAATAAACCCGGACACTCAAGAAATCTGTTGGACAAGCGGATTCACACCTCTTACAACCTACACAGTCTTCTGTTCTTGGGGCAGAAGCAATTTGCTTAGCTTTACATCCGTCCCAAGGTATCATTTCTAATACATCTGTGGGGCAGGCTCGCACACATTGAGTACACCCTATACATGTATCATAAATCTTTACTGAATGTGACATGGTATCTATCCACTTTTTGAACATCATAAAGTTTCGATCTAGTAAAATCATAAAGGAATCCTATATGGTAGACACCAGACGAATCGAGGGTTTACCAGAATCGATTTCGAATCAATCGACTTCTGGATCTGCTCATGAGAGCGGTCCAAGATACTTTGATTTATTACGTTTTAGGAAACATGGGCCTATGTTTGTTTCTATCGTACATACCAATTTGAATTGGTGAATATTCGATTCAGTAGTTAGATGATTCCCGCTATTTATTCAGCAAGTTCGATTGATTGATACAAGTGGATTTTCTGTTACGATGAATTGACGAAACAATCGCAGGTCCAATAGCGGCGTCAGCGCCTGCAATAGCTATCACAAAAATCGCGAAAATGTCTCCTTTTAATTGGCGACTATCAAAGAAATCAGAAAATGTTACGAAATTCAAATTAACCGCATTCAGTATAAGCTCAAGACACATAAGTGCTCTAACCATATTTCGACTTGTGATCAATCCATAAATACCGATAGAAAAGAAAAAGGCACTCAAAACAAGTTCATGTTCAAGCATCATTGACCAACCCCTCATCAATCTGGATTTATTTGCTTTCAATAGGAACAAAAAACGCCGCCTTAATCCATTTTATTGACTAGAATCTCACAAGTCCAGAACAAAGGAAGGTATTGGGACTCGAATAGATTGAACGAAAACCATTTCCATTTGATACATGAAAAATAGAAAAATGGAAGGGAAGGAAAATGGGTGTGATAAGAAGGAAGGCTTTTGAGAGGACAGAACTCTTTCATTCGAAGTCGTTCTTTTGATTACTGACGGGCCATAACAATTGCACCTATTAAGGCAACTAAAAGAATGATAGAAATGAGTTCAAAGGGAAGAAAAAAATCGGTTGATAAATGAGTCCCAATTTGTTGGCCATTATTTACAAAATCCTGCTCTACAATCTGGTTTGATCTTGTAGTCCAAATAATACCGTACCATGAAGTCTCTGGGACAGTAGTCATTAGTGAAACAAAAAGACTTGTACAAACCAGGGAAGTGACTCCTTCTCCAACGGTCCAAAGACCGAAATCCTTGTCATATTCTGAGTCATTCATGAACATCACAGCGAATACGATTAACACATTTATGGCCCCCACGTAAATAAGGAGCTGTGCAGCAGCTACAAAATGGGAATTCGATGGAATATGGAATAGGGATATACAAACCAGAACCAACCCCAAGGAAAAGGCAGAAAAAATGGGATTGCTAAGTAATACCACTCCCAGACCTCCTAATATTAGTAATAGTAATCGGTAGTATTTAGTAATAGTAATCGGAAATTGGAGTAATTGGTAATCGAATCAAGCGGTTTACACATTTTTGATTTGATTTGAGTCGAAGTCATAAAAAATCCTAAAATGTGGCAATGTCTGTGTCTGTATATAACAGAAATATTATTTGATTGAAGAACGGAAATTATCAGGACTGTCTTTTTCGATATTCGATTCTCGAGATTCTATTTCCCTACTAAAAGTCAAATAAAAGTCAAAACCATTTCAAAGTAAAAAAGTAAAAAAAAAAACCAAATCAAACCAAGGAGGTAATTGTAATGTTAAAATTGTTTAAACTAGTGACTCTCGTTCGTTTCTGTGTTCGTTTCTGTCTATGGTTAGCGGTTCGTTTCTGGATTGAAAGACACGATACCGCCCGTTTTTTAAAACTGGTTAGAAACCTAAAACTTGGCTGTGCTGTTTTGATTTTGATTCAGTTCAAAATCAAAATCACCAAAAAGGTTTTTTGGAAGATGTTTGATTATCTCTATCTTAAATACCTGAGATATATGTATTCTCAAGGACTCAATTCATTACCAGAATATTTTTATTCTGTAATGAAATGGTTCATTGCTCTGTGTTTGGGTTTCTTTGCAGTCTTCGAGCTTCTGCTCGAACTGATCATTGTTCTCTATCTTCTGCTCTGTTTTCTTAGGTTCGTCTGGGGGTTCATTCAATTTATCAGTTGGGTGATTGGTTGGAGTTCACATCCTTTTGGTTGATTCTTGTGGAGTTTCCATTCTAGCTATTTGATCATTTTTTTGACCAAATTTGGGTCAAAAATGATCAAATAGTACATCGAATGCATTTTGATTCGATCCCTTAAGTATAGACATATATTCTTGATTGATTCGATAATATAATGTAGATACATTATATAACAGAAATATTATTTGATTGAAGAACGGAAATTATCAGGACTGTCTTTTTCGATATTCGATTCTCGAGATTCTATTTCCCTACTAAAAGTCAAAACTATTTCAAAGTAAAAAAGTAAAAAACCAAACCAAACCAAACCAAACCAAGGAGGTAATTGTAATGTTCCAATTGTTTAAACTAGCGACTCTCGTTCGTTTCTGTATTCAGATAACTAATTCAGTCGTTGTGGCCGGACTCTTTTATGGATTTCTGACCGCAGGGACCATAGGGCCCTCATATCTCTTGCTTCTCCGAGCTCGGGTTATGGAAAAAGGAAGCGAGAAGGATGTATCCGCAACAACAGGTTTTCTGATGGGGCAGCTCATCATGTTCATATCGATTTATTATGCACCTCTCCATCTAGCATTGGGTACACCGCATAGAATAACTATCCTAAGGCTACTCTATCTTTTGGTTTATTTCTTTTGGCGCAATGACAAAGACTTTTTTGATTCGGTAGCGACCACTAGAAATGGAATGCGTAATTTATACACTCAATATGTATTCCTTACTAATATCATTTTTCCACTATTCAACCATTTCGTTTTGCCGAGTTCGACCTTACCCCGAGTAATCAATATTTATATGTTTCGATGCAACAACAAGATGTTATTTTTAACAAGTAGTTTTGTTGGTTGGTTCATTGGTCACATTTTGTGCATGAAAGGGTTTGAGTTGGTATTATTCTGGATACGGCAAAATCGTTCTATTAGATTGAATAGGTACCGTGCGGCAGACTTTCGAAATTCTCTGGAGCGAATCTTTACCATTCTATTATTTCTCTCCTTCGTCTACTATTTAGGTAGAATTCCGTCACCTATTAGGACTGAGGATACGAAAAAGAAAGAAAAAAAAACCTCGGCAACGGTAGAAGGGGGCCAAAGTGCGGACGAAACAGATGTAGAAATAGACACAACTTACAAACAGGGGCAAGAAGGCTCCGCCGAGGCAGACCTTTCCCCTTTTTCAGAAGATTCGAACAACCTAGATGCAAAACTGAAAGAAAAGAAAGACTTCTTCTCAGAAATGCCTCTTGTGACTTTTCTTTTCGACTATAACCGATGGAATCGACCATTACGATATATAAAAACAGATGGATTTCAAAAGGCTCTAAGAACTGAAATGTCAGACTATTTTTTTGATACAGGCCAAAGTGATGGAAAACAAAGAATCTCTTTTACATATCCGCCAAGTTTGTCAACCTTTTTTGAAATGATAGAAAGAAAGGGGTTTTTGGACACACCAGAAAAACTCCCCTCTGATGACTTGGATAATCATTGGATTTATACCAATGAACAAAAAAGAAATAGCCTGAGCAACGAACTTTTCCATCGAATTGACGCTCTAGAAAGGGGGTCTCTTGATCTGGATGTACTCGAAAAAAGGACTCGATTATGTAATGATGAGACTGCACAAGAATGCTTGCCTAAAAGGTACGATTCTTTTTTGAATGGGCCTTTTCGCGGAACAATCCCCAAATTACCCCCAAGCGTTAAGAAGGAAAATGAGAAGGAAAAGAAAAATGAGAAGGAAAAGAAAAATGAGAAGGAAAAGAAAAATGAGAAGGAAAAGAAAAATGAGAAGGAAAAGAAAAATGAGAAGGAAAATGATTCTTTAATTACCCCTCCAGGGGATTCCAACGAAAAAGTGTGGATAAACAAGTTGCATGGTAGCCTTTTCCCTGATTACCAAGAATTTGAACAAAAACTAGATACATTTGAGGCACAATCAGTATTCTCAGACGAAGAAAAAATGGATTCGGAAAATCAAGTGCAATATTTCTTCGGTACAAGTACAACTGAACCAAAGGAGCAAACAATTCAAAAAAACACAAAGGAGGGACTTGACCTAAAAGAAATTGGGAAAACGGTTCCTCGATGGACATACCAATTGCTTGACGAGTCGGACGAAATGGACCTGGCGGAAGCAGACCCAGACTGGTCTCAAATTATTTCAAGAATCTTCAAAACTGTATTCATTTTGGATTGGAAGGACTATTATACGAAGCTGGGGAAGGAGGAGGAGTATGATGCGGAGGATGAGGATACTGAGGAGATTCTAATACGTTATTCGAAACAATCGGATTTGAATCGAGATTTAATCAAAGGATCCGTACGCGCTCAAAGACGTAAAATAGTTAGTTGGAAACTCTTTTTTCAAACAAATCTGCATTCCCCACTTTTTTTGGACAGAATAGACACAATTTTTTCCCCAATACTGAAAATTATGAATCCAATCTTTATGAATCCAATCTTTAGGATCTTTAGGAATTGGATAGGAAAAGGCGCGGAAGTGAAAACCTGGGATTACGAGGAAGACGAGTCGCAAGAAGGAGAGGACAAGGCACAAGAAAGGGAGGACGGGGCGCCAGAAAGGGGGGACACGGCGGAGGCCGAAGCAGAAAAAAGGGAGAACGCGGAGGAGGAGCGACTAGAAATAGCAGAACTGTGGGATAGTATTCCGTATGGGCACGGAATAAGGGGTTATTTGTTACTAGCCCACTCAATTCTTAGAAAAAATATAGTATTACCCGCATTGATTATAGCCAAAAACTTTAGCCTTTTTTTCTTATTTCCATTTCAATTCCCCCAAAAATTCCCCGAGTGGTACAAAGATTGGGACGAAGATTGGAAGGCATGGGGCAGAGAAATGCATGTTAACTGTACTCACAATGGCGTTACAATATCCGAAACAGAATTTCCGATAAATTGGTTCACAGATGGTATGCAGATAAAAATCCTCTTCCCTTTCCGTCTTCGGTACAGTTTTCAACTCCAACCCCATCATAAACGGAAAGATCCAATGTCAAAGAAAAGAAAAAAAGAAAAATCTTCTTTTTTAACAACCTGGGGAATGGAAACGGAACGGCCTTTTGGTGCTCACCGAGACGAACCTCATCCTCTTGAACCTATTTATAAAGAATTTGAAAAACAAATTAGAGAAGCGAAAAAAAAAAGTTTTCAATTGTTAAAAAATAAGGCAAAATGGATTTTAGATCCGTTTATCAAAATCAAACAACTTGAAAAAGGAAAGCGAAATCCAAAATTTGGAGTGAGGGAAGGGTATGAATTGAGTGAAACTCAAAATGATCCAAATTTTCTACTAAGGAATCAGATTTTGGATGAATCGTCTAGTCGAATTCAATCTATGGATTGGACAAAATCTGCACTTACAGAACAAAAAATAAAGGATCTGTCCGATAGGACAAGTACAATCAGAAATCAAATTGAAAAAATAACAAACGATAAGAAAACCAAATTTTTAATACCCGATAGAAATATTAGTCCTAGCGAGGCGAGTTTTGCTGAGAAAAGATTAGACTCCTCAAAAAACCTTTGGCAAATAGTAAAAAGAAGAAATGTGCGATTAATAAGGAAAGGGCGCGTTTTTTTGGTATTTTTCATTGAAAGTATTGTCTCTCAAATTCTCATTCGTATTTCGAACCATATTGTAGAAATTTGTCTTGAATTACTTCAATTAAAAAAAAGAATTCTTGATACATACAGTTACTTTAAGCAAAAAAATCACGAAGGAATTGATGAAAATCCAATGAATTGGATTTTGACTATAAGAAAGAAGTTTTCTAATTCGAATATTGGTAATCAAAATTCAAAGACTTTTTCTGAGATAGTTTCCTTGTCACAAGCATATGTATTTTACAAATTAGCACAAAGACCAGGTATTCACAAGTATCCCTTGAAATTTGTCCTTCAATATTCCCGAACATCTCTTTTTCTTAAAGAGAGAATAAAGAATTTTTTTGGAACACAAGGAATATTTCATTTCGAATCAAGGCATAAAGAACATGGAAATGCAGAACTGACTGAATGGAAAAACTGGTTAAGCGGTCACTATCAATATGATTTCTCTCAGACTAGATTGTCTAAATTTATGTCGCAAAAGTGGCGAAATCGGATCAATCAAAGTCGTAAGGTTCAAAATCTAGACGCACCAAGTTTGGATTCATATGAAAAAAATGAAAAAAACCAATTCATTCTTTTTGAGAAACAAAAAAAAAAAGCAGCTTCATTATCGGTTAAAAAAAAAAAAAAGAAATTGAAAAAGCATTACAAATATGATCTTTTATCACAGAAATATCTTAATTATGGAGAAAGAAAGGATTTTTCGATTTATAGATTGCCATTACAAGGAAACGAAGGTCAAGGGATTCCCTCGAAGTACATCACGTATAAACCGGATTTTTTTTCTATCCGGAGATATAGTAGAAAAAATGCGCATAGAAAATATTTGGATTGGAAAATCATCTGTTTTAGAAAGACTAGACATATTGAGACCTGGATCAATAAAAAAACAAAGATTGCGACTCATTATTCTCCAATAATTACTACAATTGATAAAAAAGATCTGTTTTATTACGCGATTCATAAACAATTCAACTCATCCCTAAACAAAAAGAACTCCCTAAACAAAAAGAACTCCCTAAACAAAAAGAACTCCCTAAACAAAAAGAACTCCCTAAACAAAAAGAACTCCCTAAACAAAAAAAAAAAAAAACATCCTTTTGACTGGATGGGAATGAATAAAGCAAGACTAACTCAAACTCAGTGCAGTAAGAAATCGATTTATGAAAAATATAGGATGAACCCTTGGATCATACCAAGCAAATTACTTCTTTTCGAGTTTAATAACAATATCAATATCCGTGATAGTCGTGAAAAAAAAAATACCAAAGAAAAAGAAGAAAAAGAAAAAAAAGAAGAAAAAGAAAAAAAGGATCTTGAATTAGAGAATCAAAATCAAGAAGAAAAAAAACCGCCCCGCCAAGAAAATCCTAGATTAAATCGACCAAACCAAGGGAAGCCTAAATCAAATCAACCAAATCAACAACAAGATGTTAAACAAGAGTCTAGCGCATCAGACATTGAAAAAGAGAAAAAGAAGAAAAAGCAAGAGAAGAAGAAGTGGAAACCGCCAACCGACCTAGACATCTTCCTGAAAAAGAAAAGGCATGTGGGTTTTAAGTTGACATGGACCAATCTTTTTGAGGAAAATTTTCTCACTGTTATCAATATCTCTAGTTTCCTGCTTAGGATGAGAGATCCAAGGGAACTGGCTATATCCTTTTTTCGAAGAAAAGAAATGCCTCTGTCGATTCTAAAGTATCATAAAACTACACTTACTCTGGAAAGTGAATCTGAACTTACTCTGGAAAGTGAACCTGAACTTACTCTGGAAAGTGAACTTAAAGCGACTCTGGAAAGTAAACTGAAACCTACTCTAGAAAGTGAACTTAAGCCTACTCTGGAAAGTGAACCTGAACCTCCAATTCTATTTCCCAACGCGCTAAAAAGTGGAGAAATACTATTAAAACTAGTGCGTATACCTAGAAAATGGGATGGTCCATTAATTATGTATCAAACCATTGCTATTTCACTAATCTCTAAGAATAAACAACCAATTACTATTAATAGAAAAACGACTCGAAAATGCCAAGAAAAACAAAATGTTGATAGGAATGACTTTTCTGAATTCATTACAAAAAAAAAACACGAAAAGATGGTCGGGAATATAGATGAAAATCGTTCTGATTTGCTTGTTCCTGAAAACATTTCATCTCCTAGACGTCGTAGAGAATTGAGAATTTTAATTTGTTTAAATTCCGGGAAGGGAAATTTGGATGTTGTGGGTAAAAAGAAAGTATTTTGCAACGAGAACAACGTAAGTAACTGTAGTACACTTTTCACTAATAGCAAGCATCTTGATATAGAGCCAACTCCATTCATGAAATTGAAATTGTTTCTTTGGCCAAATTATCGATTCGAAGATTTAGCTTGTATGAATCGCTATTGGTTTGATACTAGTAATGGTAGCCGTTTCAGTATGGTAAGGATAAAAATGTATCCACGCTTGAGAATTCGTTGATTCTATATGTAGCATAAGATATCGTTCTATTTAGGGTCAAATTTATAGTATTTCGAGTCTTTCAGGGATAAGTAGTGGGGAAACTCACTTATTAAAGAACCTTAGTCGGGGTTCCTTCTAAACTCTTCTAGAGGCCCATCCAAAAGAAACTGAAACTTATGAAACCCAACAATCACCCGAATCGACCATTTTTCAAATTCCTTTGGAATTGGTTGATCGGGACTTTCAGTTTGGCTATTTCTCTCTCCGTCGTGTCTACAATTTGGGTCTCCCGCGGGGGAGGTTTTTCTCTGAACACCACGAGAAAACTCCCCCAAAATCGGCTAACGGAATACGTCTTGTTGTTGAAAACAAAAGATTCCTCTTTACTGAACACTAATACTAAGGATCTCGTGGAGCCTCATCCACTTTATCAAGTGAAAAGGAAACGTAAAAGGGGAACTCCAGTTTCATATAACGTCGCGTCGCGCCCCTTTCCATTTAAAAATGTGGGGGATCCTTTACCAGGTTATGCTGCAACGAGAGATGATGGAACCTGGCGTGAAGCAGATTCCCTCTTCTCGGTGGACTTTCTCTTTACCAAGAAGACACAAAATGCCTCGGACACGCCCGAAAGCATTATCGAGGAGAATTTACTCGAGCGGCTAAGTGATAGATCGCGGCGTCCGGGAACTGCCGACTCATCCGCATTCTATGCCTTTCTATTGGAAACTACACTAGTGGAACATAGGCTATTGGAAAATAGGTCGGATCCTTTACCTGTGTCTGCTGGAGATAGGAATGGAACGACACATATAGCAGATTCTTGTGTGACTTTTCTATTTTTGGGGGATTCCGCGGTTTTGGGGTTTGAAACTAGGTCTTCTATTGTTTTCGTCCCTGACCAGGCCCACCCACAATCCCGCGCCCAAAAGAGGAAAAAGCCCTTGTGGATGATACAGTCTGAAAGGAAACAGCGACAGAGACCCAATTACAAATGGCTCCGGCCAGAGGAGCCTGACGCTTGTTATTACCGTCCTTTCAAAAAAACGACTTCCGTTTCATTGGAAAATGGGTCCGCAGGGGGGTCTTTGCGGCCTTTAAAGGGGTCTTTGCGGCCTTTCAGGGGGTCTGTGCGGGGGTATGGTGCGGATAGGGATGGCACAACGCATGGGACCGATTTCTGGGATTTTTTCGATACCGAAATAGACGAGGATCACTCCCGAATTTCCCACATCTCATAATTCGAGATTTCCATACATACCATGGATTTAAAAAAACTTCACAGAGAGCGACAACGCTATCTTTCTCTTATTCATGATGGAGAACAAATCTTTAACTCCACGGAAAAACGAAGTTTGCTCCTCGAAAAAGGAGCCGTAATAAGGCATGAAAACGGCGGTCGGAAAAAACGGATGAAAATACCTTTCTCTAATGAGGAGGAAATACAAGTTCACCCAAAATCCGAATCCTGGGAGTGGGAGATTTTGACCGTCCAAAAACCAATCTTGGCTTCTAGTGCTTTATTCCAGGCCAAAGCGAAGCAAATAGAAAAAGAGATTTCCATCAAGGAACAACTCCCCAGGCTGGAACATGCGGAAAAAGACGGTCCTCGAATCCGAGACCGAGAGAAAAAGACCGGGGCGGCCCTGCTTCGTTATAAAAAAGACCCTCGGAAAAGAGAACTTTCCTCTAGTTATCAAAAGCTAAAGGAGCCTGTCGGTGGGCAGAAACCTTATCCCTGGAGACAGCTGGAGGATGTTTCCTACTATGGGTCTTTCAAAAAGATCAAAGCTGGCAAAAAAAAGCCTTCATCGGCCTTCCAGCGCACACGGACAAACCCCTTGCTGTTGGACTTCTCACACAATAATGACCTCTGCGATGTCACAGAAGAGTCCCAATAAAATAAAAATAAAAGGGACTTGACCCTACCCATACATAAGAGCTTTTCTTTTCTCTTTCTTATGTATGTGAAACCGTGATCTGGGGATATGGGTTTTGCGGTTTGGTGGGTGGAGAACTCTCCGTTACTATTAGACGAATCCAATTTCAAATTGGATTGATTATTAATGAAATCATGTGGATTGATTAGTGTGTATTGATTAGTGTGTATTGATTAGTGTGTATTGGATCCCAACTGAAAATGAATGTCATTATTTTTATTGAGTGGTCAAATCCATATCTGTAATTTGTAGAAACTTAAAATAAACCAAGTGGGAGAAGGACTCTTTTTAGGGTCCAATTTTTTTCAGTTATTTCGCAAGAAGAAAACAAGGGATAAGTAGTGAGTTTCAGCAAGAAACTCGCTTATTAAAGGACCTTGTCGAGGGGTTCCTTCCAGACTCTTCTAGAGGCCAATTAACTCAGGAAACCTTTGCTTTCAATTTGCTATGGAGAAAAAAGAGAAAATGGATAAAAAGGATAAAAAATCGAATCAGCCATTTTGCAAATTCCTTTGGAATTGGTTGTTGATTGCCGGGATAATTTGGATGGGCCTACTTATTTGGAAATTCTTCGGAACCCCCCCACAACTCCTCAAAAATCTCCCGAATGTAGCTTTTGCTTGACATTCCCGAGGGATCCGGACAATCCTTATTCGATTGACATTGATCCGGACGGATTCTTGATGGACACATCGATCACAAAAAAGGGCGATAATCAAATCGAAGATTCTACTGAGATTTCGATGAAAATCAGAGAATGGGAATCGAAAAAAGCCCTCATTATAGAGAAAAGAAAGCTTGTGCGGGACAACTCTGTCAGAATTTCGCGCTTCGCCGAGTACTGCGATGCAATGAGGAGGAACGGATTAAGCCAACGCGCAATACAAAATGACCCGCGCATTCCTGAGTTCCTGGAGGAAGTTTTGTCTTTTCAGTCCACTCAGTTCGAGCATATTGCTGAGTTAAGGGAAGAAATTGCGGCCTTGGAGGAGGCCCCTTCCTCAACTCAAAGAACGAGCACTTCGGGCACAAGCAGCCGCCGTCAAAGCGCGTAGACGTGAGCTGGGCAACCCATGCCGATCCGATGCTCTCATCGAAGAGCGTCCCATTGAGAGATTGGATTGAGAGATTGGAAAGCAGGATGGAAACTCCAATGGGCGGTGGTAATGGCGCAGGCGAGGGTTTATTCACGGGACCCGCGAGGATAATCCGGGGGTTTCTGCGGGGGTTTATGCAAGTAGGATGCAACTCGGTGAAACTCAATTCCGAAGAGTTTAAGCGGTTTACACATTTTTGATTTGATTTGAGTCGAAGTCATAATGATGGTTCGAATTAAGGAATCTCCAATTACGGACATTGGTAACCGACCCAGGGCAATTTGATTCTAATTCAATTCATGACGATTATAAGTAGAAAGTGCCTATTCCTCAGTCATTGATAAACAATTTGTTGGACAATACTCGACACAATTCCCACAAAATATACATATTCCAAAATCAATACTATAATTAAGTAATCGTTTCTTTCGAATTTCGGGTTCCAATCTCCAATCAATAGTGGGTAAATCTATAGGACATACACGAACACATACTTCACAAGCAATGCATTTATCAAATTCAAAGTGGATTCGACCGCGGAAACGCTCGGATGGAATCCATTTTTGATAGGGATATTGAATAGTTACAGGTAAACGGCTCGTATGAGATAAAGTAATTATGAAACTTTGGCCGATATACCTTGCAGCTCTTACAGCTTGGTGACCATAATTCATGAACCCAGTTATCATATATCATAGGAAGCATATCATAACTCTCTAGGAATAATTGAAATTTTCTTTCTCTTGGTTAAGAAAACTTAGGAATCGAAAATACAATGAATGTCTTATGTCTTTACAGCGAAAGGAGTTGGGAAGAAGTTGTCAATAATAGATTCTCGAGAGAAATAGGTAAAAGAAATTTCCACCCAAAATGGAATAGTTGGTCCATTCTCATCCTAGGCAAAGTCCATCTTGTTGTGATAGAAATGAACAAGAACAAATAAGCTTTGGCTAATGTAATCAAAATACCAATTGTTGTTTTAAAGACTCCACTCAGTTCATTTATTCCTAAAAAATTAGGAAGAAATATGAACGGAATAGAGAAATTCCAACCGCCCAAGTAAAGAACTGTTACAAATAATGAAGAGACTAGTAGATTTAGATAGGAAGCAACGTAAAATAAACCAAATTTGATACCCGAATATTCGGTTTGATAACCTGCTACTAATTCTTCCTCGGCTTCGGGTAAATCAAAAGGTAACCTTTCACATTCGGCTAGGGAAGAAATTAGAAAAACCGTAAATCCTATAGGTTGACGCCACAGATTCCAACCCCAAAAACCATATTTGGACTGTGCCTCAACTATTTCAACTGTACTTGAACTGTTAGATAATCATAGTCGGTGATAACATCACTGCTACTATCGCTATTGCAGAACCGTACATGAGACTTTTATCTCATACGGCTCCTCGGTGGTCGTCATAAAAAAATCGAAGGACGGGCTTGTTATTATTGCGATATATTAGTTGAGTAGATAGAGTAAAGCTGGATCGAAGAGTCCCACATTATACCAATCCAATTCTGTCTGCTATAATAACAAAAAGATGCTTCTGAATTGATCTTACCTTTTCTATTTCTTTCTATTTCTAATGTATATTTCTAATTTCACAAAATAAAATGAAATTTCGCTTCGTTTAGTAATAACTTAATCCTTCAATAAAAAAAAAAAAAAGACTCATTGTAACAATTTCGACCCGTTTTCCATTACGAAAAAAAATGAGGCATTCCATTAGTTCATGAATCATGATAATAATTCTCTCGGTATGAATAGAGAGAAAATAGTTCGTATTTTTCTTTTCTATTGCATATTTCTTTCGTTCCGGTTCTTCTTTCACATTTCATAGAAAAACACAAAGAAGCTCTCAAAAAAGGTTACTTCGTTTCTGATAGCCATTTCTTTAACCAATGGGTCGGAGCATACTTAGGATCGGGATCCTGGGGAAGTACTGCTTGATCGTTTCTACTAACTTAAAGCCCCCGCCCCAATTCCTTTGATTTTATGCGGAGAGACTTATTTAGGGAACTTAGATTATCTCCATTACGAATCCATTATGTACCTTAGTATTCCTAACCGACCACTGATTTTTGTCCAACCCCCATTATGATTATGAGAGACACTAGTGAAAACTCCATATAGTTGGTTTTTTCTAACCGCGTCAAACCATGATTGCTAATCCACAAATCTTGGGGGTCATTTATTCATTCTGCTTATGGATGCTTAACTCTCGCACATAGGGAATGAGACTTCATCTTTTTACTGCAAATTTCTAAGCTGTTTTGTTTCACTCATAGAACTTATCTGAGTGAGTTCATTATCCGGAATAATGAATCAAAAAATGAAGATATCTACTCAATACATTTCACTCCTTTCTTTCCTAGAAATAAAAGAAATAGGTAACAGCTCATGTCCAAACGAATCGCACGTAGAGATATGGATAAAACACATGGAGTTAATGGTATTTCATAACTAATCGATTGAGCAGCAGCTCGTAGACCACCTAAAAAGGAATATTTATTATTCGAACCATATCCTGACATAAGAAGTCCCAAAGGAGCAATACTTGAAATGGCAATCCATAAAAAAACACCTATACTGAGATCCGCTAGAACAAGCCGGTAGCTAAAAGGAATTACTGAATAACTTAGTAAAATAGATATAACTGCTATGGACGGTCCGAGACTAAATAAACGAATATCTCCTCTAGATGGGAGAAGATCCTCTTTAAAAAGTAGTTTTGTCCCATCGGCTAGAGCTTGAAGAATTCAAAAAGGACCTGCGTATTCAGGTCCCATACGTTGTTGTATTCCGGCAGATATTTTTCTTTCTAACCACACAATTGTGAATATCCCTATTGTGATTCCAAATAGAGGAATCAAAATAGGTACAAGCAAGCGTGTAAACCCATAAACCTCTTTTAAAGATTCCAATCGAGAAAAAAAAAAATGAATAGCCCGTACTTCCGTTGTATCAATTATCATTTCAACGATCAACTTCTCCCATAATGATATCCATACTCCCTAGTATCGTCATAATATCCGCCAATTTCATTCTTTTAACTAGCTGAGGAAGAATTTGCAAATTGAGAAAACCCGGTGGACGAATTTTCCATCTCCAGGGAAAAAGACTCTGATCCCCTATCAGAAAAATTCCCAATTCTCCCTTTGGAGCCTCCACTCTCATATAAAGCTCTTGTTTCAACAATTCAAAAGCTGGAGATGGTTTTTTACTAATGAATCGATATTCAAAATCATTCCACTCTGAATCCCTTTCTCTGCCAAAGCGCCGGACTTCTAAATTCTCATAGGCCCCCCCGGGAAGTCCTTCTAGAGCTTGTTGAATCATTTTTATGGATTCCATCATTTCACTGATTCGGACTAAATAACGGGCTAATGAATCCCCCTCTTTTTGCCATTGTACTTCCCAATCAAATTCATCATAACACTCATAATGATCAATTTGACGAAGATCCCATTGGAGTCCGGAAGCCCGTAGCATTGGCCCAGATAAACCCCAATTTATGGCTTCCTCCCCACTAACAATGCCCACTCCTTCAACTCGGCCCAAAAAAATAGGATTTCACGTAATAAGCTTTTGATATTCAGCAATTCCTGTTAAAAAATACTCACAGAAATCAAAACATTTATCGACCCAACCATGAGGTAAATCAGCAGCGATTCCTCCGATACGAAAAAAATTATGCATCAGTCGCATACCTGTGGCAGCTTCGAATAGATCATATATCAATTCTCTCTCTCTGAAAATATAGAAGAAAGGCGTCTGCCCACCAATATCTGCCATAAAAGGGCCGAGCCATAACAGATGAGAAGCTATGCGACTCAATTCCAGCATAATGACTCTGATATAGCTAGCTCTTTTAGGTACTTGAATATTTCCCAAACGTTCTGGGGCGTTTACTGTTATTGCCTCTGTAAACATAGTAGCTAAATAATCCCAACGTGTTACATAAGGTAAATATTGTATAATTGTTCGGTTTTCCGCAATTTTTTCCATCCCTCTATGTAAATAACCTAATATAGGTTCACCGTAACTAACATTTTCACCCTCGAGAGTAATGATGAGGCAAAAAACGCCATGCATTGATGGGTGCTATTGACTATCATAAGGCCTTTTTTTGTCGTCGGTACATTCATATGCGTTTTCCCCGATTCAGGATCGACATTCTATAAATTGCTGAAAACAAAATCAAAATAAAGTTCATCAAAATTCAAGCTCTGACAAATCAAATAATACAACAAGGACTCTTCGAATTCATTTCTCACTTAACGCGTTTTTAACTCACGAATATCCAACTGCTCTATTAATTCTTTATAACGTACTTTATTTTTATTTGACAAATACCTCAGCAACCGTTGGCGTTTTCCCAGAGTTTTCTGTAGACCTCTCTGAGATAAATAATCTTTTTTGTGTAATTTCAAATGAGAAGTTACTTTTTTTAGTTTCTTGGTAAAACTGACTACTTGAAATTCAACAGACCCCCTGTTTTCTTCTTGCGAAATAACTGAAATAGATGTCCTTTTGACCATAGTCCTTCTCCCACTTGATTTTTTTTTATTTTAAGTTTCTACAAATTATGGATTTGACCACTCAATAAAAACAATGACATTCATTTTCAGTTGGAACCCAATACACACTGATTTCATTAATAATCAATCCAACTTGAAATTGGATTCATCTATGCATAGTAACGAAGAGTTCTCTACCCACCAAAGCGCACCATATCCTCAAATCGCGGTTTGACATACATAAGAAAGAGAAAAAAAGCTCTTAATGATCTTATCAATTACTCCTTAGATTATCTTACCCTTGTCTCCCCGAACAATTATACAATATTTACCTTATGTAACACGTTGGGATTATTTAGCTACTATGTTTACAGAGGCAATAACAGTAAACGCCCCAGAACGTTTGGGAAATATTCAAGTACCTAAAAGAGCTAGCTATATCAGAGTCATTATGCTGGAATTGAGTCGCATAGCTTCTCATCTGTTATGGCTCGGCCCTTTTATGGCAGATATTGGTGGGCAGACGCCTTTCTTCTATATTTTCAGAGAGAGAGAATTGATATATGATCTATTCGAAGCTGCCACAGGTATGCGACTGATGCATAATTTTTTTCGTATCGGAGGAATCGCTGCTGATTTACCTCATGGTTGGGTCGATAAATGTTTTGATTTCTGTGAGTATTTTTTAACAGGAATTGCTGAATATCAAAAGCTTATTACGTGAAATCCTATTTTTTTGGGCCGAGTTGAAGGAGTGGGCATTGTTAGTGGGGAGGAAGCCATAAATTGGGGTTTATCTGGGCCAATGCTACGGGCTTCCGGACTCCAATGGGATCTTCGTCAAATTGATCATTATGAGTGTTATGATGAATTTGATTGGGAAGTACAATGGCAAAAAGAGGGGGATTCATTAGCCCGTTATTTAGTCCGAATCAGTGAAATGATGGAATCCATAAAAATGATTCAACAAGCTCTAGAAGGACTTCCCGGGGGGGCCTATGAGAATTTAGAAGTCCGGCGCTTTGGCAGAGAAAGGGATTCAGAGTGGAATGATTTTGAATATCGATTCATTAGTAAAAAACCATCTCCAGCTTTTGAATTGTTGAAACAAGAGCTTTATATGAGAGTGGAGGCTCCAAAGGGAGAATTGGGAATTTTTCTGATAGGGGATCAGAGTCTTTTTCCCTGGAGATGGAAAATTCGTCCACCGGGTTTTCTCAATTTGCAAATTCTTCCTCAGCTAGTTAAAAGAATGAAATTGGCGGATATTATGACGATACTAGGGAGTATGGATATCATTATGGGAGAAGTTGATCGTTGAAATGATAATTGATACAACGGAAGTACGGGCTATTCATTTTTTTTTTTCTCGATTGGAATCTTTAAAAGAGGTTTATGGGTTTACACGCTTGCTTGTACCTATTTTGATTCCTCTATTTGGAATCACAATAGGGATATTCACAATTGTGTGGTTAGAAAGAAAAATATCTGCCGGAATACAACAACGTATGGGACCTGAATACGCAGGTCCTTTTTGAATTCTTCAAGCTCTAGCCGATGGGACAAAACTACTTTTTAAAGAGGATCTTCTCCCATCTAGAGGAGATATTCGTTTATTTAGTCTCGGACCGTCCATAGCAGTTATATCTATTTTACTAAGTTATTCAGTAATTCCTTTTAGCTACCGGCTTGTTCTAGCGGATCTCAGTATAGGTGTTTTTTTATGGATTGCCATTTCAAGTATTGCTCCTTTGGGACTTCTTATGTCAGGATATGGTTCGAATAATAAATATTCCTTTTTAGGTGGTCTACGAGCTGCTGCTCAATCGATTAGTTATGAAATACCATTAACTCCATGTGTTTTATCCATATCTCTACGTGCGATTCGTTTGGACATGAGCTGTTACCTATTTCTTTTATTTCTAGGAAAGAAAGGAGTGAAATGTATTGAGTAGATATCTTCATTTTTTGATTCATTATTCCGGATAATGAACTCACTCAGATAAGTTCTATGAGTGAAACAAAACAGCTTAGAAATTTGCAGTAAAAAGATGAAGTCTCATTCCCTATGTGCGAGAGTTAAGCATCCATAAGCAGAATGAATAAATGACCCCCAAGATTTGTGGATTAGCAATCATGGTTTGACGCGGTTAGAAAAAACCAACTATATGGAGTTTTCACTAGTGTCTCTCATAATCATAATGGGGGTTGGACAAAAATCAGTGGTCGGTTAGGAATACTAAGGTACATAATGGATTCGTAATGGAGATAATCTAAGTTCCCTAAATAAGTCTCTCCGCATAAAATCAAAGGAATTGGGGCGGGGGCTTTAAGTTAGTAGAAACGATCAAGCAGTACTTCCCCAGGATCCCGATCCTAAGTATGCTCCGACCCATTGGTTAAAGAAATGGCTATCAGAAACGAAGTAACCTTTTTTGAGAGCTTCTTTGTGTTTTTCTATGAAATGTGAAAGAAGAACCGGAACGAAAGAAATATGCAATAGAAAAGAAAAATACGAACTATTTTCTCTCTATTCATACCGAGAGAATTATTATCATGATTCATGAACTAATGGAATGCCTCATTTTTTTTCGTAATGGAAAACGGGTCGAAATTGTTACAATGAGTCTTTTTTTTTTTTTTATTGAAGGATTAAGTTATTACTAAACGAAGCGAAATTTCATTTTATTTTGTGAAATTAGAAATATACATTAGAAATAGAAAGAAATAGAAAAGGTAAGATCAATTCAGAAGCATCTTTTTGTTATTATAGCAGACAGAATTGGATTGGTATAATGTGGGACTCTTCGATCCAGCTTTACTCTATCTACTCAACTAATATATCGCAATAATAACAAGCCCGTCCTTCGATTTTTTTATGACGACCACCGAGGAGCCGTATGAGATAAAAGTCTCATGTACGGTTCTGCAATAGCGATAGTAGCAGTGATGTTATCACCGACTATGATTATCTAACAGTTCAAGTACAGTTGAAATAGTTGAGGCACAGTCCAAATATGGTTTTTGGGGTTGGAATCTGTGGCGTCAACCTATAGGATTTACGGTTTTTCTAATTTCTTCCCTAGCCGAATGTGAAAGGTTACCTTTTGATTTACCCGAAGCCGAGGAAGAATTAGTAGCAGGTTATCAAACCGAATATTCGGGTATCAAATTTGGTTTATTTTACGTTGCTTCCTATCTAAATCTACTAGTCTCTTCATTATTTGTAACAGTTCTTTACTTGGGCGGTTGGAATTTCTCTATTCCGTTCATATTTCTTCCTAATTTTTTAGGAATAAATGAACTGAGTGGAGTCTTTAAAACAACAATTGGTATTTTGATTACATTAGCCAAAGCTTATTTGTTCTTGTTCATTTCTATCACAACAAGATGGACTTTGCCTAGGATGAGAATGGACCAACTATTCCATTTTGGGTGGAAATTTCTTTTACCTATTTCTCTCGAGAATCTATTATTGACAACTTCTTCCCAACTCCTTTCGCTGTAAAGACATAAGACATTCATTGTATTTTCGATTCCTAAGTTTTCTTAACCAAGAGAAAGAAAATTTCAATTATTCCTAGAGAGTTATGATATGCTTCCTATGATATATGATAACTGGGTTCATGAATTATGGTCACCAAGCTGTAAGAGCTGCAAGGTATATCGGCCAAAGTTTCATAATTACTTTATCTCATACGAGCCGTTTACCTGTAACTATTCAATATCCCTATCAAAAATGGATTCCATCCGAGCGTTTCCGCGGTCGAATCCACTTTGAATTTGATAAATGCATTGCTTGTGAAGTATGTGTTCGTGTATGTCCTATAGATTTACCCACTATTGATTGGAGATTGGAACCCGAAATTCGAAAGAAACGATTACTTAATTATAGTATTGATTTTGGAATATGTATATTTTGTGGGAATTGTGTCGAGTATTGTCCAACAAATTGTTTATCAATGACTGAGGAATAGGCACTTTCTACTTATAATCGTCATGAATTGAATTAGAATCAAATTGCCCTGGGTCGGTTACCAATGTCCGTAATTGGAGATTCCTTAATTCGAACCATCATTATGACTTCGACTCAAATCAAATCAAAAATGTGTAAACCGCTTAAACTCTTCGGAATTGAGTTTCACCGAGTTGCATCCTACTTGCATAAACCCCCGCAGAAACCCCCGGATTATCCTCGCGGGTCCCGTGAATAAACCCTCGCCTGCGCCATTACCACCGCCCATTGGAGTTTCCATCCTGCTTTCCAATCTCTCAATCCAATCTCTCAATGGGACGCTCTTCGATGAGAGCATCGGATCGGCATGGGTTGCCCAGCTCACGTCTACGCGCTTTGACGGCGGCTGCTTGTGCCCGAAGTGCTCGTTCTTTGAGTTGAGGAAGGGGCCTCCTCCAAGGCCGCAATTTCTTCCCTTAACTCAGCAATATGCTCGAACTGAGTGGACTGAAAAGACAAAACTTCCTCCAGGAACTCAGGAATGCGCGGGTCATTTTGTATTGCGCGTTGGCTTAATCCGTTCCTCCTCATTGCATCGCAGTACTCGGCGAAGCGCGAAATTCTGACAGAGTTGTCCCGCACAAGCTTTCTTTTCTCTATAATGAGGGCTTTTTTCGATTCCCATTCTCTGATTTTCATCGAAATCTCAGTAGAATCTTCGATTTGATTATCGCCCTTTTTTGTGATCGATGTGTCCATCAAGAATCCGTCCGGATCAATGTCAATCGAATAAGGATTGTCCGGATCCCTCGGGAATGTCAAGCAAAAGCTACATTCGGGAGATTTTTGAGGAGTTGTGGGGGGGTTCCGAAGAATTTCCAAATAAGTAGGCCCATCCAAATTATCCCGGCAATCAACAACCAATTCCAAAGGAATTTGCAAAATGGCTGATTCGATTTTTTATCCTTTTTATCCATTTTCTCTTTTTTCTCCATAGCAAATTGAAAGCAAAGGTTTCCTGAGTTAATTGGCCTCTAGAAGAGTCTGGAAGGAACCCCTCGACAAGGTCCTTTAATAAGCGAGTTTCTTGCTGAAACTCACTACTTATCCCTTGTTTTCTTCTTGCGAAATAACTGAAAAAAATTGGACCCTAAAAAGAGTCCTTCTCCCACTTGGTTTATTTTAAGTTTCTACAAATTACAGATATGGATTTGACCACTCAATAAAAATAATGACATTCATTTTCAGTTGGGATCCAATACACACTAATCAATACACACTAATCAATACACACTAATCAATCCACATGATTTCATTAATAATCAATCCAATTTGAAATTGGATTCGTCTAATAGTAACGGAGAGTTCTCCACCCACCAAACCGCAAAACCCATATCCCCAGATCACGGTTTCACATACATAAGAAAGAGAAAAGAAAAGCTCTTATGTATGGGTAGGGTCAAGTCCCTTTTATTTTTATTTTATTGGGACTCTTCTGTGACATCGCAGAGGTCATTATTGTGTGAGAAGTCCAACAGCAAGGGGTTTGTCCGTGTGCGCTGGAAGGCCGATGAAGGCTTTTTTTTGCCAGCTTTGATCTTTTTGAAAGACCCATAGTAGGAAACATCCTCCAGCTGTCTCCAGGGATAAGGTTTCTGCCCACCGACAGGCTCCTTTAGCTTTTGATAACTAGAGGAAAGTTCTCTTTTCCGAGGGTCTTTTTTATAACGAAGCAGGGCCGCCCCGGTCTTTTTCTCTCGGTCTCGGATTCGAGGACCGTCTTTTTCCGCATGTTCCAGCCTGGGGAGTTGTTCCTTGATGGAAATCTCTTTTTCTATTTGCTTCGCTTTGGCCTGGAATAAAGCACTAGAAGCCAAGATTGGTTTTTGGACGGTCAAAATCTCCCACTCCCAGGATTCGGATTTTGGGTGAACTTGTATTTCCTCCTCATTAGAGAAAGGTATTTTCATCCGTTTTTTCCGACCGCCGTTTTCATGCCTTATTACGGCTCCTTTTTCGAGGAGCAAACTTCGTTTTTCCGTGGAGTTAAAGATTTGTTCTCCATCATGAATAAGAGAAAGATAGCGTTGTCGCTCTCTGTGAAGTTTTTTTAAATCCATGGTATGTATGGAAATCTCGAATTATGAGATGTGGGAAATTCGGGAGTGATCCTCGTCTATTTCGGTATCGAAAAAATCCCAGAAATCGGTCCCATGCGTTGTGCCATCCCTATCCGCACCATACCCCCGCACAGACCCCCTGAAAGGCCGCAAAGACCCCTTTAAAGGCCGCAAAGACCCCCCTGCGGACCCATTTTCCAATGAAACGGAAGTCGTTTTTTTGAAAGGACGGTAATAACAAGCGTCAGGCTCCTCTGGCCGGAGCCATTTGTAATTGGGTCTCTGTCGCTGTTTCCTTTCAGACTGTATCATCCACAAGGGCTTTTTCCTCTTTTGGGCGCGGGATTGTGGGTGGGCCTGGTCAGGGACGAAAACAATAGAAGACCTAGTTTCAAACCCCAAAACCGCGGAATCCCCCAAAAATAGAAAAGTCACACAAGAATCTGCTATATGTGTCGTTCCATTCCTATCTCCAGCAGACACAGGTAAAGGATCCGACCTATTTTCCAATAGCCTATGTTCCACTAGTGTAGTTTCCAATAGAAAGGCATAGAATGCGGATGAGTCGGCAGTTCCCGGACGCCGCGATCTATCACTTAGCCGCTCGAGTAAATTCTCCTCGATAATGCTTTCGGGCGTGTCCGAGGCATTTTGTGTCTTCTTGGTAAAGAGAAAGTCCACCGAGAAGAGGGAATCTGCTTCACGCCAGGTTCCATCATCTCTCGTTGCAGCATAACCTGGTAAAGGATCCCCCACATTTTTAAATGGAAAGGGGCGCGACGCGACGTTATATGAAACTGGAGTTCCCCTTTTACGTTTCCTTTTCACTTGATAAAGTGGATGAGGCTCCACGAGATCCTTAGTATTAGTGTTCAGTAAAGAGGAATCTTTTGTTTTCAACAACAAGACGTATTCCGTTAGCCGATTTTGGGGGAGTTTTCTCGTGGTGTTCAGAGAAAAACCTCCCCCGCGGGAGACCCAAATTGTAGACACGACGGAGAGAGAAATAGCCAAACTGAAAGTCCCGATCAACCAATTCCAAAGGAATTTGAAAAATGGTCGATTCGGGTGATTGTTGGGTTTCATAAGTTTCAGTTTCTTTTGGATGGGCCTCTAGAAGAGTTTAGAAGGAACCCCGACTAAGGTTCTTTAATAAGTGAGTTTCCCCACTACTTATCCCTGAAAGACTCGAAATACTATAAATTTGACCCTAAATAGAACGATATCTTATGCTACATATAGAATCAACGAATTCTCAAGCGTGGATACATTTTTATCCTTACCATACTGAAACGGCTACCATTACTAGTATCAAACCAATAGCGATTCATACAAGCTAAATCTTCGAATCGATAATTTGGCCAAAGAAACAATTTCAATTTCATGAATGGAGTTGGCTCTATATCAAGATGCTTGCTATTAGTGAAAAGTGTACTACAGTTACTTACGTTGTTCTCGTTGCAAAATACTTTCTTTTTACCCACAACATCCAAATTTCCCTTCCCGGAATTTAAACAAATTAAAATTCTCAATTCTCTACGACGTCTAGGAGATGAAATGTTTTCAGGAACAAGCAAATCAGAACGATTTTCATCTATATTCCCGACCATCTTTTCGTGTTTTTTTTTTGTAATGAATTCAGAAAAGTCATTCCTATCAACATTTTGTTTTTCTTGGCATTTTCGAGTCGTTTTTCTATTAATAGTAATTGGTTGTTTATTCTTAGAGATTAGTGAAATAGCAATGGTTTGATACATAATTAATGGACCATCCCATTTTCTAGGTATACGCACTAGTTTTAATAGTATTTCTCCACTTTTTAGCGCGTTGGGAAATAGAATTGGAGGTTCAGGTTCACTTTCCAGAGTAGGCTTAAGTTCACTTTCTAGAGTAGGTTTCAGTTTACTTTCCAGAGTCGCTTTAAGTTCACTTTCCAGAGTAAGTTCAGGTTCACTTTCCAGAGTAAGTTCAGATTCACTTTCCAGAGTAAGTGTAGTTTTATGATACTTTAGAATCGACAGAGGCATTTCTTTTCTTCGAAAAAAGGATATAGCCAGTTCCCTTGGATCTCTCATCCTAAGCAGGAAACTAGAGATATTGATAACAGTGAGAAAATTTTCCTCAAAAAGATTGGTCCATGTCAACTTAAAACCCACATGCCTTTTCTTTTTCAGGAAGATGTCTAGGTCGGTTGGCGGTTTCCACTTCTTCTTCTCTTGCTTTTTCTTCTTTTTCTCTTTTTCAATGTCTGATGCGCTAGACTCTTGTTTAACATCTTGTTGTTGATTTGGTTGATTTGATTTAGGCTTCCCTTGGTTTGGTCGATTTAATCTAGGATTTTCTTGGCGGGGCGGTTTTTTTTCTTCTTGATTTTGATTCTCTAATTCAAGATCCTTTTTTTCTTTTTCTTCTTTTTTTTCTTTTTCTTCTTTTTCTTTGGTATTTTTTTTTTCACGACTATCACGGATATTGATATTGTTATTAAACTCGAAAAGAAGTAATTTGCTTGGTATGATCCAAGGGTTCATCCTATATTTTTCATAAATCGATTTCTTACTGCACTGAGTTTGAGTTAGTCTTGCTTTATTCATTCCCATCCAGTCAAAAGGATGTTTTTTTTTTTTTTTGTTTAGGGAGTTCTTTTTGTTTAGGGAGTTCTTTTTGTTTAGGGAGTTCTTTTTGTTTAGGGAGTTCTTTTTGTTTAGGGAGTTCTTTTTGTTTAGGGATGAGTTGAATTGTTTATGAATCGCGTAATAAAACAGATCTTTTTTATCAATTGTAGTAATTATTGGAGAATAATGAGTCGCAATCTTTGTTTTTTTATTGATCCAGGTCTCAATATGTCTAGTCTTTCTAAAACAGATGATTTTCCAATCCAAATATTTTCTATGCGCATTTTTTCTACTATATCTCCGGATAGAAAAAAAATCCGGTTTATACGTGATGTACTTCGAGGGAATCCCTTGACCTTCGTTTCCTTGTAATGGCAATCTATAAATCGAAAAATCCTTTCTTTCTCCATAATTAAGATATTTCTGTGATAAAAGATCATATTTGTAATGCTTTTTCAATTTCTTTTTTTTTTTTTTAACCGATAATGAAGCTGCTTTTTTTTTTTGTTTCTCAAAAAGAATGAATTGGTTTTTTTCATTTTTTTCATATGAATCCAAACTTGGTGCGTCTAGATTTTGAACCTTACGACTTTGATTGATCCGATTTCGCCACTTTTGCGACATAAATTTAGACAATCTAGTCTGAGAGAAATCATATTGATAGTGACCGCTTAACCAGTTTTTCCATTCAGTCAGTTCTGCATTTCCATGTTCTTTATGCCTTGATTCGAAATGAAATATTCCTTGTGTTCCAAAAAAATTCTTTATTCTCTCTTTAAGAAAAAGAGATGTTCGGGAATATTGAAGGACAAATTTCAAGGGATACTTGTGAATACCTGGTCTTTGTGCTAATTTGTAAAATACATATGCTTGTGACAAGGAAACTATCTCAGAAAAAGTCTTTGAATTTTGATTACCAATATTCGAATTAGAAAACTTCTTTCTTATAGTCAAAATCCAATTCATTGGATTTTCATCAATTCCTTCGTGATTTTTTTGCTTAAAGTAACTGTATGTATCAAGAATTCTTTTTTTTAATTGAAGTAATTCAAGACAAATTTCTACAATATGGTTCGAAATACGAATGAGAATTTGAGAGACAATACTTTCAATGAAAAATACCAAAAAAACGCGCCCTTTCCTTATTAATCGCACATTTCTTCTTTTTACTATTTGCCAAAGGTTTTTTGAGGAGTCTAATCTTTTCTCAGCAAAACTCGCCTCGCTAGGACTAATATTTCTATCGGGTATTAAAAATTTGGTTTTCTTATCGTTTGTTATTTTTTCAATTTGATTTCTGATTGTACTTGTCCTATCGGACAGATCCTTTATTTTTTGTTCTGTAAGTGCAGATTTTGTCCAATCCATAGATTGAATTCGACTAGACGATTCATCCAAAATCTGATTCCTTAGTAGAAAATTTGGATCATTTTGAGTTTCACTCAATTCATACCCTTCCCTCACTCCAAATTTTGGATTTCGCTTTCCTTTTTCAAGTTGTTTGATTTTGATAAACGGATCTAAAATCCATTTTGCCTTATTTTTTAACAATTGAAAACTTTTTTTTTTCGCTTCTCTAATTTGTTTTTCAAATTCTTTATAAATAGGTTCAAGAGGATGAGGTTCGTCTCGGTGAGCACCAAAAGGCCGTTCCGTTTCCATTCCCCAGGTTGTTAAAAAAGAAGATTTTTCTTTTTTTCTTTTCTTTGACATTGGATCTTTCCGTTTATGATGGGGTTGGAGTTGAAAACTGTACCGAAGACGGAAAGGGAAGAGGATTTTTATCTGCATACCATCTGTGAACCAATTTATCGGAAATTCTGTTTCGGATATTGTAACGCCATTGTGAGTACAGTTAACATGCATTTCTCTGCCCCATGCCTTCCAATCTTCGTCCCAATCTTTGTACCACTCGGGGAATTTTTGGGGGAATTGAAATGGAAATAAGAAAAAAAGGCTAAAGTTTTTGGCTATAATCAATGCGGGTAATACTATATTTTTTCTAAGAATTGAGTGGGCTAGTAACAAATAACCCCTTATTCCGTGCCCATACGGAATACTATCCCACAGTTCTGCTATTTCTAGTCGCTCCTCCTCCGCGTTCTCCCTTTTTTCTGCTTCGGCCTCCGCCGTGTCCCCCCTTTCTGGCGCCCCGTCCTCCCTTTCTTGTGCCTTGTCCTCTCCTTCTTGCGACTCGTCTTCCTCGTAATCCCAGGTTTTCACTTCCGCGCCTTTTCCTATCCAATTCCTAAAGATCCTAAAGATTGGATTCATAAAGATTGGATTCATAATTTTCAGTATTGGGGAAAAAATTGTGTCTATTCTGTCCAAAAAAAGTGGGGAATGCAGATTTGTTTGAAAAAAGAGTTTCCAACTAACTATTTTACGTCTTTGAGCGCGTACGGATCCTTTGATTAAATCTCGATTCAAATCCGATTGTTTCGAATAACGTATTAGAATCTCCTCAGTATCCTCATCCTCCGCATCATACTCCTCCTCCTTCCCCAGCTTCGTATAATAGTCCTTCCAATCCAAAATGAATACAGTTTTGAAGATTCTTGAAATAATTTGAGACCAGTCTGGGTCTGCTTCCGCCAGGTCCATTTCGTCCGACTCGTCAAGCAATTGGTATGTCCATCGAGGAACCGTTTTCCCAATTTCTTTTAGGTCAAGTCCCTCCTTTGTGTTTTTTTGAATTGTTTGCTCCTTTGGTTCAGTTGTACTTGTACCGAAGAAATATTGCACTTGATTTTCCGAATCCATTTTTTCTTCGTCTGAGAATACTGATTGTGCCTCAAATGTATCTAGTTTTTGTTCAAATTCTTGGTAATCAGGGAAAAGGCTACCATGCAACTTGTTTATCCACACTTTTTCGTTGGAATCCCCTGGAGGGGTAATTAAAGAATCATTTTCCTTCTCATTTTTCTTTTCCTTCTCATTTTTCTTTTCCTTCTCATTTTTCTTTTCCTTCTCATTTTTCTTTTCCTTCTCATTTTTCTTTTCCTTCTCATTTTCCTTCTTAACGCTTGGGGGTAATTTGGGGATTGTTCCGCGAAAAGGCCCATTCAAAAAAGAATCGTACCTTTTAGGCAAGCATTCTTGTGCAGTCTCATCATTACATAATCGAGTCCTTTTTTCGAGTACATCCAGATCAAGAGACCCCCTTTCTAGAGCGTCAATTCGATGGAAAAGTTCGTTGCTCAGGCTATTTCTTTTTTGTTCATTGGTATAAATCCAATGATTATCCAAGTCATCAGAGGGGAGTTTTTCTGGTGTGTCCAAAAACCCCTTTCTTTCTATCATTTCAAAAAAGGTTGACAAACTTGGCGGATATGTAAAAGAGATTCTTTGTTTTCCATCACTTTGGCCTGTATCAAAAAAATAGTCTGACATTTCAGTTCTTAGAGCCTTTTGAAATCCATCTGTTTTTATATATCGTAATGGTCGATTCCATCGGTTATAGTCGAAAAGAAAAGTCACAAGAGGCATTTCTGAGAAGAAGTCTTTCTTTTCTTTCAGTTTTGCATCTAGGTTGTTCGAATCTTCTGAAAAAGGGGAAAGGTCTGCCTCGGCGGAGCCTTCTTGCCCCTGTTTGTAAGTTGTGTCTATTTCTACATCTGTTTCGTCCGCACTTTGGCCCCCTTCTACCGTTGCCGAGGTTTTTTTTTCTTTCTTTTTCGTATCCTCAGTCCTAATAGGTGACGGAATTCTACCTAAATAGTAGACGAAGGAGAGAAATAATAGAATGGTAAAGATTCGCTCCAGAGAATTTCGAAAGTCTGCCGCACGGTACCTATTCAATCTAATAGAACGATTTTGCCGTATCCAGAATAATACCAACTCAAACCCTTTCATGCACAAAATGTGACCAATGAACCAACCAACAAAACTACTTGTTAAAAATAACATCTTGTTGTTGCATCGAAACATATAAATATTGATTACTCGGGGTAAGGTCGAACTCGGCAAAACGAAATGGTTGAATAGTGGAAAAATGATATTAGTAAGGAATACATATTGAGTGTATAAATTACGCATTCCATTTCTAGTGGTCGCTACCGAATCAAAAAAGTCTTTGTCATTGCGCCAAAAGAAATAAACCAAAAGATAGAGTAGCCTTAGGATAGTTATTCTATGCGGTGTACCCAATGCTAGATGGAGAGGTGCATAATAAATCGATATGAACATGATGAGCTGCCCCATCAGAAAACCTGTTGTTGCGGATACATCCTTCTCGCTTCCTTTTTCCATAACCCGAGCTCGGAGAAGCAAGAGATATGAGGGCCCTATGGTCCCTGCGGTCAGAAATCCATAAAAGAGTCCGGCCACAACGACTGAATTAGTTATCTGAATACAGAAACGAACGAGAGTCGCTAGTTTAAACAATTGGAACATTACAATTACCTCCTTGGTTTGGTTTGGTTTGGTTTGGTTTTTTACTTTTTTACTTTGAAATAGTTTTGACTTTTAGTAGGGAAATAGAATCTCGAGAATCGAATATCGAAAAAGACAGTCCTGATAATTTCCGTTCTTCAATCAAATAATATTTCTGTTATATAATGTATCTACATTATATTATCGAATCAATCAAGAATATATGTCTATACTTAAGGGATCGAATCAAAATGCATTCGATGTACTATTTGATCATTTTTGACCCAAATTTGGTCAAAAAAATGATCAAATAGCTAGAATGGAAACTCCACAAGAATCAACCAAAAGGATGTGAACTCCAACCAATCACCCAACTGATAAATTGAATGAACCCCCAGACGAACCTAAGAAAACAGAGCAGAAGATAGAGAACAATGATCAGTTCGAGCAGAAGCTCGAAGACTGCAAAGAAACCCAAACACAGAGCAATGAACCATTTCATTACAGAATAAAAATATTCTGGTAATGAATTGAGTCCTTGAGAATACATATATCTCAGGTATTTAAGATAGAGATAATCAAACATCTTCCAAAAAACCTTTTTGGTGATTTTGATTTTGAACTGAATCAAAATCAAAACAGCACAGCCAAGTTTTAGGTTTCTAACCAGTTTTAAAAAACGGGCGGTATCGTGTCTTTCAATCCAGAAACGAACCGCTAACCATAGACAGAAACGAACACAGAAACGAACGAGAGTCACTAGTTTAAACAATTTTAACATTACAATTACCTCCTTGGTTTGATTTGGTTTTTTTTTTTACTTTTTTACTTTGAAATGGTTTTGACTTTTATTTGACTTTTAGTAGGGAAATAGAATCTCGAGAATCGAATATCGAAAAAGACAGTCCTGATAATTTCCGTTCTTCAATCAAATAATATTTCTGTTATATACAGACACAGACATTGCCACATTTTAGGATTTTTTATGACTTCGACTCAAATCAAATCAAAAATGTGTAAACCGCTTGATTCGATTACCAATTACTCCAATTTCCGATTACTATTACTAAATACTACCGATTACTATTACTAATATTAGGAGGTCTGGGAGTGGTATTACTTAGCAATCCCATTTTTTCTGCCTTTTCCTTGGGGTTGGTTCTGGTTTGTATATCCCTATTCCATATTCCATCGAATTCCCATTTTGTAGCTGCTGCACAGCTCCTTATTTACGTGGGGGCCATAAATGTGTTAATCGTATTCGCTGTGATGTTCATGAATGACTCAGAATATGACAAGGATTTCGGTCTTTGGACCGTTGGAGAAGGAGTCACTTCCCTGGTTTGTACAAGTCTTTTTGTTTCACTAATGACTACTGTCCCAGAGACTTCATGGTACGGTATTATTTGGACTACAAGATCAAACCAGATTGTAGAGCAGGATTTTGTAAATAATGGCCAACAAATTGGGACTCATTTATCAACCGATTTTTTTCTTCCCTTTGAACTCATTTCTATCATTCTTTTAGTTGCCTTAATAGGTGCAATTGTTATGGCCCGTCAGTAATCAAAAGAACGACTTCGAATGAAAGAGTTCTGTCCTCTCAAAAGCCTTCCTTCTTATCACACCCATTTTCCTTCCCTTCCATTTTTCTATTTTTCATGTATCAAATGGAAATGGTTTTCGTTCAATCTATTCGAGTCCCAATACCTTCCTTTGTTCTGGACTTGTGAGATTCTAGTCAATAAAATGGATTAAGGCGGCGTTTTTTGTTCCTATTGAAAGCAAATAAATCCAGATTGATGAGGGGTTGGTCAATGATGCTTGAACATGAACTTGTTTTGAGTGCCTTTTTCTTTTCTATCGGTATTTATGGATTGATCACAAGTCGAAATATGGTTAGAGCACTTATGTGTCTTGAGCTTATACTGAATGCGGTTAATTTGAATTTCGTAACATTTTCTGATTTCTTTGATAGTCGCCAATTAAAAGGAGACATTTTCGCGATTTTTGTGATAGCTATTGCAGGCGCTGACGCCGCTATTGGACCTGCGATTGTTTCGTCAATTCATCGTAACAGAAAATCCACTTGTATCAATCAATCGAACTTGCTGAATAAATAGCGGGAATCATCTAACTACTGAATCGAATATTCACCAATTCAAATTGGTATGTACGATAGAAACAAACATAGGCCCATGTTTCCTAAAACGTAATAAATCAAAGTATCTTGGACCGCTCTCATGAGCAGATCCAGAAGTCGATTGATTCGAAATCGATTCTGGTAAACCCTCGATTCGTCTGGTGTCTACCATATAGGATTCCTTTATGATTTTACTAGATCGAAACTTTATGATGTTCAAAAAGTGGATAGATACCATGTCACATTCAGTAAAGATTTATGATACATGTATAGGGTGTACTCAATGTGTGCGAGCCTGCCCCACAGATGTATTAGAAATGATACCTTGGGACGGATGTAAAGCTAAGCAAATTGCTTCTGCCCCAAGAACAGAAGACTGTGTAGGTTGTAAGAGGTGTGAATCCGCTTGTCCAACAGATTTCTTGAGTGTCCGGGTTTATTTATGGCATGAGACAACGCGAAGCATGGGGCTAGCTTATTGATACGTTCTAGAAAACTCTACTTGAACCCATTTTTTTCTCCTTACCGCCAAAAACCCGTACTCGATCAAAAAGATTATTTCGAGCACGGGTTTTTTGGTCAAAGTGTATCTTGTCTTTACCACGAATTCTTTTCCTTGGTTAACAATAATTGTGATGTTTCCGATATCCGCAGGTTCTTCTATTTTCTTTTTTCCTCATAGGGGAAATAAGATGATTCGGTGGTATACTCTCTCTATATGCACAATAGACCTACTTCTAACGACCTATGCATTCTGTTATCATTTCCAATTTTACGATCCCTTAATCCAATTCGAACAGGATTTTCGATGGATCCATTTTTTGGATTTTCACTGGAGACTCGGAATCGATGGAATTTCCATAGGACCCGTTTTCCTGACGGGATTCATCACTACTTTAGCGACTTTAGCGGCTCGGCCAGTGACTCGGGATTCACGATTGTTCCATTTTCTGATGTTAGCAATGTACAGCGGCCAAATAGGATCATTTTCTTCTGGAGATCTTTTAATTTTTTTTATCATGTGGGAGTTCGAATGAATTCCTGTTTACCTACTTCTATCCATGTGGGGAGGAAAGAAACGTTTGTACTCAGCTACAAAGTTTCTTTTGTACACTGTGGGGGGGTTCCGTTTTTCGATTAATGGGAGTTCTGGGCATGGGTTTCTATGGTTCCAACGAAGCAACCTTACATTTTGAAACCTCAGCGAATCAATCGTATCCGGTGGCATTGGAAATACTATTCTATTTTGGATTTCTTATTACTTATGCTGTCAAATCACCGATTATACCCTTACATACATGGTTACCAGATACCCATGGGGAGGCACATTACAGTACGTGTATGCTTCTAGCCGGAATCTTATTCAAAATGGGAGCGTATGGATTGGTTCGGATCAATATGGAATTCTTACCCCACGCTCATTCTCTATTTTCTCCCTGGTTGATGATACTAGGTACAGTTCAAATAATCTATGCAGCTTCAACATCTCCTGGCCAACGCAATTTCAAAAAGAGAATAGCGTATTCTTCTGTATCTCATATGGGTTTTACAATTCTAGGAATTGGTTCTATAACCGATACAGGACTAAATGGAGCCATCTTACAAATCATTTCTCACGGATTTATTGGTGGTGCGCTTTTTTTCTTGGCAGGAACGAGTTACGATAGACTACGTCTTGTTTATCTCGACGAAATAGGCGGAATAGCTATCCCAATGCCGAAACTATTTACAATGTTCAGTAGCTTCTCGATGGCTTCTCTTGCATTGCCGGGAATGAGTGGTTTTGTTGCCGAATTGGTAGTCTTTTTTGGAAGAATTACCAGTCCAAAATCTCTTTTAATGCCAAAAAGACTCATTCCTTTTGTAATGGCAATTGGAATGATAGTCACTCCTATTTATTCATTATCTATGTCACGCCAGATGTTCTATGGATACAAGCAATTTCCCGCCCCAAACTCTTCTTTTTTGGATTCTGGACCGCGAGAACTTTTTGTTTCGATCTGTCTCTTTCTACCCGTAATAGGGATTGGTATTTATCCGGATTTCCTTCTCTCACTATCCGTTGACAAGGTAGAAGCTCTCCTATCTAATTACTTTTATAGATAAGATAGTTTTCATGAATAAGATAGAAAATAATGCTATGATTTCAAAAACCATTCGCTGGACAATGAAAAAAAAGAAGTCTTCTTTTTCCTTATCTTAAGGAAAAAGAAAATGAAGTCCATTCGAATCAGATACGTTTGGAGTTTTTGAGAACCATTTGAATCCAGTAGTGATTCAAATGGTTCTCAAAAACTCACACAAACTTCAGACTATGTTCCTATAGATTGGGTCGCTTCTTCAATTCGATGTTAATGGGAATGAGCCATAACTATGGAATCCTATTCCTAATAGATTGACCCCAAAATAACATATCCAAATTATAAGAAATCCAAGAGAAGCCACAATTGCGGAATTCGTGCCTTGAACATTTGGATTTGTTCTCATATGTAAATAAATTGCAAATAGGGTCCAAGTAATAAATGCCCAAGTTTCCTTGGGATCCCAATTCCAATATGACCCCCATGCCTCATTAGCCCATACCGCGCCCGAAAGAATACCTATGGTTAAAAAGAAAAACCCTAGACTAATGACACGATAACTCCAACGATCCAATTGCTGAATCAACTGATACATGTGATAATTTCGAAATGAAAGAAAAAAAGTGTTTCGTAAAACACTGCCTCTTTCATTTGCGTATTGGATCTCATCAAAAACAAATGACCCTGTTAATAAATGATTTTGTTTGCCAAAAATATCTATGCGTGTTCGAAATGTAATGACTAGAAGCGCTACTGAGAATAACGAGCCGCATAAAAGAGCTGCATAGCTCAATACCATCATACTTACGTGCATCATTAACCACTGAGATTGGAGAGCAGGTACTAATATTGTGGATTGATGCATTTCTGCGAAAAGACCTGAAGTAACAAAGCCTTGAGTCAAAATAGTACTTGGCGCGGTTATTGCGCTTAAATGGGTTTTTTGGTTCCTAAAATGTGGAACCATATGAATAATGGAAAAACCCCACGAAAGAAACATTACTGATTCATATAAATCACTTAACGGGAAATGTCCCGAAGAAATCCAACGAGTAACTAACAATCCTGTTATACAGAAAAAGGTAACTATCATGCCTTTTTCTGAGGAATTCGAGAGTCCTAGCGTTTCGTAGACTAATAATAAGGTTAGTAAATAAATACTAATTACAATTGAAACGATCGAAAAAGAAATGTGAGTGAATATATGTTGTAAAGTCGAGACTATCATAAACAAATCCTAAAATCAAAAAGAAAAGGGGGATCCTTCAAGACTAGAATAGAAATCCGGAATTCCATTCATTATAGGATTTATTGTATCTCTTTTCGAAGATGCCGCCACTCGGACTCGAACCGAGATGCTCTAGCACTGCTTCCTAAGAGCAGCGTGTCTACCAATTTCACCATAGCGGCTTACTCGAAAACATAATAGCCCATCCCTATTCAATCGTCGAGATTCGAAGGAGTCAATTCAATCACATCTTTTTTAGGGAATCTGAGAATCAATGAAAAAACACTCGTTTCAATTACTAATTGAACGTTCCACAATCATTAGTATTGTGGGATCGTAGGGTGTTAGGTTTCACTTTCACAAAGAGCTTTCCATTGGTTTCACTTCGCCTGGAATGGAAATGCAGCAGTTGGAACTAGATAGTTCTGTCCTCTATCCAGGCATAGAACTAAAAGGTTTCAATCTTTCTCGGAATTTTAGCGTACTTCAAAAAAAAAAAAAAGATTCTATATTTCGAAAGAAAAGAAAGCTCTCAAGATCTATATATAGATATAGATCTTGATGGATTCCACAGCCCCAATATAGGACCCTTATTTGGATTACATATTAGGAATCCATAATCCAAAAAAATCCTTCCTAAAGGAAAAAGAAGACTTTTCTTTTAGTTAGTGTATTATGAAAAGTGACTCGATGAGGAAAATGACAACCCCCATCTCACAAATTAGAAAAACCTACTAAAAAGAAAGCGAAAACTTTGTATCTTGTCCTTCACTACTTCGTCAAAAAATGGAGAATACAGTAAGCGGAGGACTTCTGCTTCTACATACCGCAATAACCAGTCCCGTCTCGTATTGATCCGTTGAAAAGAAAAATATGAGTTAATGGGAATCCTTCATTTGAAAAATGACAATACCATTCAGGGAGTCATATTGATTCAGATTCTTCCAAGACTTGGTTCTTTTTTTTTGTCGTACCAAATCCAAGACTTGGTTCTTTTTTTTTTTTTGTCGTACCAAATTTCGTATTCCCGGTAAAAAGAGATTTCGCTAATGATAATGCTTTTCTCGCTGCCCAATACCCCTTTCTTTTCCAAATATTTTTACGAATACGCTTTTTTGACAGAGAAGTACGTTTCTTTGGAACCGCCATTCAAAAATGAAGAGGTTGCTCATTGTTTAGAGTTGGATGTGAAAGACATGTATTGTTCGGATTATTCTTTTTATTTTATTCTATTTATTCCCTAGATGATACTTCCTTGATAACATACAATAGAGATACGCGTGCCTCGCATAGAATATTCCTAGGTAAAAAATGGGATAGGTTCTTTTTGATTTTAGGAGAACCTTTTTTACAACATACAATATCCGAAGAAAGAAGAATTCCTACTGATTGGTACCTTTCCTATCCGAACCCTCATTCGAATCTATATCGTAAGAGAGGTTTTCGAATTCCCCCTAAATACTTAGTTCCACTATAGCTCGTCCGGGGTCGCCGGGGAGCTCTCGTCCTGCCCCGCAGCGCTGGATTCTCCTTCTCCTGGCGCAGTGAGCCGGTTTCTTGAACCTGAAGATGCGCCTTTATTGGGCTTCCTTGTGGAGCCGCAGGGTGATTGACCTTTGGCTCAACTTAACCCCGGGAATTTGACTGCTCCTGCGGAGGGAATAGCAGCAGCCTTCTGGGCCCTCTCTAGTAACTCGGCCTTCTCTTTTTCTAAGACGGAAATCGATTCCTCCAATTTTTTTTTCGGAGGTTGAGCTCGCTTGTCAACTAGTCATCCCTTCTTTTCACTAAATCACTCGGGCGCTCGACCCGCTTTAAGGAGGAAAGTCGTGCGTTTAGCAGGGTATATCCTTTGTGTAGTTTGGTAGATAGTTCTATGAATTCGAATTGGTTTGCTGACACTTGGCCAGTCTTCGTTTTGATTTCCAGATCTATCTCCTCGAGTTGAGTCGCCATGAGTTCAGTCTCCGCGAGTTCACCCTCCAAAAGGATGTGAACTCCAACGAACCAACCAATTTCTAAATGGAATGAGCCCCCAGACGAACCTGGGAAAACAGATCAGAAGATACAAAACGAACCTAAGAAAAAAGATCAGAAGATACAGAACAATGATCAGTTCGAGCAGAAGCTCGAAGACTGCAAAGAAACCCCCAAAAAGAGCAATGAACCATTTCACTACCGAATAAAAATATTCTGGTAATGAATGGAGTCCTTGAGAATACATATATCTCAGGTATTTAAGATACAGATATTGAAACACCTTCCACCAAACCTTTTTGGTGATTTTGATTTTGAACGGAATCAAAACCTAACAGGCGAGTTTTGGGTTTCTAACCAGCTTAAAAAAACGGGCGGGATCTGGTCTTTCGATACAGAACCTAACCAGATACAGAAACGAACTAGAGTCGCTAGTTGAAACAATTTTAACATAACAATTACCTCCTGGGTTTTGGTTTTTTTACTTTGATGAATAAATAGATTTATTTATACATGATAGAATCATATCACGCAAATCTAAAATTGTCAACATGAAGGTTGCAACCAACAAAATGGCATAAAACCAAAAAAAGATTTGTCCCTTACCTAGATTCTTTAGTATCTCGGTAAATTCGAAAGCTAAGAAAAGGGGGAATAAGAACGAAAAAATGCTAAATCACATAGGAGAGGACAGCCCAGCTTCCCTTTGCCTACTTTTTCATTCAGTTTCATTCGTTTAATTAACCCGAAGTTTCTTACGTAGCCCTTTTTTGAAATAGAATGAACAATTCCTGTGGGTTGATCCCCCCTTTCATAGATCTATCATAGATCTATGAAATTCTGAAATAGACTAGTCTTAGTCTGGGCGGATCTTATACTGCCCCGCAGCGCTAGATTCCCCTGAGGCGCCCCCAGGAGGCCCCCCGTCATTGGGGCGAAGAGGAGACACCTTAGGACGGATCTGCTGTTGTCCCATAGCACCATATTCGCCCTTGTCATTGACTCGCGAAGGCCCTTTTCCCTTGTCCGTGGGGACAGGCGGAGGGCTTGAACTTATCCTCAAGCCGACACTCGGATCGGAGTTCTCAACCCTATGAGGCAATGTCCTACTCGTCAGATCGGAATCCAGTGCTTTTTGCTCCAAGAGGATTATGTCTTGGTTCAAGCGCTCAATTGCGTCTCTTTTGAGTTTTAAGCGGGACCGACCTTCTTTCAGAAGGATTTCTTGTACCTTCCCGACTCCATCAATACCAGAGGTTCCATTCTTGACAATATTGCGCAGATCGATAGACGGGTTTTTAGATATGCTGGGGTACGTACTTGTACGTGTAAAAATTCAAGTAAACATTTTGGATTTGTATTTCATCATATAATCCGGCCCTAGCTGTTTCAATTTCCTTGGTTTTTGTTTCGATATTGCCAGGAGTCAACCCCCTACTATTTCTTTTTCTCAAGAGTTTCTTCAGTTTCTTCTAAGATTTTGAGATCTTTTTCGAAGTTCCGAAGATCCTTTTGGATCCTCTGAATTTCGTGTCTTATCTTTATCAAAGCTAGATTGGCTTCCTCTTCTTCCTTTGCCAGATACCAGATAGAAGTCGACAATTCTCTTTAATAATAGAAAATAGAAATACATCCTGATTTTCAAGATCCGGAGTTTCATACCTAATCCGTACCGCGGGTATGGAATCCGCTAGCAATTGAACAACTTCAACTACTAAAGAATTGAGTTTTACATACTCTTTCTGGTTTGACCTTAACAGGTCCTTTTTGGCTTTGATTTCTTTAAGTATCTCTTCAAGACCTTCTACCGGGAGATGCGAGTCTGATGATTCGTCCGCTTCATCAAAATAAAATCCCCATCTGTCAGAACTTCTTCCTCTGGAAGTACGGAAGAAAGGTCTGCCTGCAAGTCAGTTGGTTCGAACAGGGGATCCGAAGCACCCAAAGGTTCTTCGGCTACTATTTCGTCGGCATCAGTCTTAAGGACTGTAACAATTGGCGTTGGCTGCCGCGGCGGAGTTTGTGAGGAACGGCCGAAGAACCACCCATTCAGATTAGCTACCCCGACGAGAACCACCGCCGTAAAGATACCAGCCATCTTTTTTGTTTTTTGTCAAGTGCTTTTTTAAAAAAGTAAACATGTCCTTCATTTTGAAATCCTTCATTTAAAAAAAATATATGATTTTTTAATTCCAGATCCATTTCCAGTTCGCCTACCAGACGAACCTTTCATTTTGAATCCATCGAATATTAGATTGATTCAGGATCGAATTCTATAGTTCGAATCAACTAGTATCAGACAATAAAAGGTTGCAACCACCAAAACGGAACCAAACCATAATACTAACAGAGGAGCTCTTCTTTCCTTACTTTTTCTATCCTTTTTTTAGTTCGTTTAATTACTATTAATAATTCACCCGAAGTTCCTTACCCTGACATAGCCCTTTTGAAATATCATGAACCATTTTGGTTGGGCGAGTCGCCCGAATCCGGAATCTTATATTCCAGAAAATGGGAGTCTGGTCGGATCTTCTGCTGCCCTGTCCCGCTCGATTCCCCTCTTTCAATGAGGCGCTTCCGGGAAGGTTCCCCGGCAGTGAGGCGCAGAGGAGAGACAGGACGGATCATCTCTTGTACTATAGCGGCATTTCCTCTCGAAGGCCCGGCTGTGAGGACAGACGGAGCCTTCTCAGTTACCTCAAAAGTAGCATTCTCAGTAATCATCCAACCCCCAGTATCCACAGGCATTGCCCGAGTAGGGAATTGTCTGAACGTGTCTGCTTTGTATTTCAAGAACTCGATCTCTTGCGTCAAGGGATCAATTGTTTGGCGTTTGAGGTGCAAAAGACGTCGCGTATCTTTGCGAAGACACTTTTCTAGTTTTCTGAGAACCTCACTGCCAGAGTTTTCACTCTCAACAATGAATTTTATATGTAGGTAGAGGTAGTGAGTACTTAAGGCAAAGTCCGACTTGAATTTCTCTAAGTCGAGCTCATGACTCTTTATTCGAGAATGTATCTCGTTTTGAGCTGCTTCGATTTTTTCGAAGATCAAATCCGCTTCTTCGGGAGAAAATCGGGAAATATTGGCAAGCAACATTTCCTCTTTTTTCTCCAAAAGGCCTTTCTTTTTGTCCAAGTCCTTGGAAGTATCCATTAGACGTTTTCGTCTTGGACCGAGGGATTTTATAGCTAAATGGGTTTCCTTGTCCACCTTTGAGAGATAGCACTCGATGACGGGTTGAAGTAACCTAATAATAGCACCATTTCGGGTCGCACTAGGGGGTAATGCATACAAAACAGTAACCTGTGGCAAGAATGTTGAGAGCTTTGCCACAACTCGATCCAATAGTAAGTTCATTTTCTCAATTCGAAAATGGGAGTTCCAGAATCAATCTGTTTTTACATCTATTTCGTTCTGGAGATCTCCGAGACTTTCTATTACCTGGCGTGAGCCCGAGGATTTCCAAGTGTCGACCGCGTCATCATGCTCCTCGGTATCGCTATCGGTCAACTCAGTCAAGGGCAAGGGAACGCTTTCTTCTTCTTCTTCAAATTCTTCAAACACGGAGGAAACCTGGAGTTCTTGTCGCAAAATCTCGAGCGAGGATTCCGATGATTCCGAGCTTTCTTCCGTAAGTTCAGCAACGACAGATATGGGATCTGGGGGTGGAGGTGGGTTAGTTCTCCCACTCCACCAGGAACTCAAACCCATAAGAGTTGCAACTGTAACGAATGTCAGGTGTTGTATGATAGCTGTAACTTTCTTTGTTACCGAAGTAACAAAGTGTTTCCATGGCGACATAGAAATCCTCTTGTGTCTAATAAATAATATTATGCAAATATGCATGTTGTCCTTGATGCGTGTTGCACCTGATGCGTACTTCTTTCTACCTGATGCGTACTTCTTTCTATCCTTTTTTTAGTTCGTTTCATTAGTCTACTTACTCTGGCAGAGCCCTTTTCCTTTTTCCTGTCGCGCTCGATTCCCCGAGCGCTTCCGGGAAGGTTCCCCGGCAGTGAGGCGCAGAGGAGACGGACCGATCGGCTCTTGTTCCAAACCCTTGTTTTTCCCAAGCACCGGTTTCTTGCCCGTGGAATTTGGAACACTGGTACGGGGAAGAGCCCCTCCGTTATGGTTCACGCTTCTTCTATCGGGCAAATCCGCCCGAAGCGGAGACGTCGCCCCGGTGTCCCGGGAAGAATAACCGTTAGTGAGGCGAAGAACAGACGGACCGATTGGCTTTTGTTCCATAGAGCCACTGACTCGCGAAGGCCCCACTGTGAGAACAGACGGAGCCTTCTCAGTTACCTCAAAAGTAGCATTCTCAGAAAAAAGCATCCAACCCCCAGTACCCACAGGCATTGCCCGAGTAGGGAATTGTCTGAACGTGTCTGCTTTGTATTTCAAGAAGTCGATCTCTTGCGTCAAGAGAGCAATTGTTTTGCGTTTGAGGTGCAAAAGACGTCGCGTATCTTTGCGCAGACACTTTTCTAGTTTTCTGAGAACCTCACTGCCAGAGTTTTCACTCTCAACAATGAATTTTATATGTAGGTAGAGGTAGTGAGTAGTCAAGCCAAAGTCCGACTTGAATTTCTCTAAGTCGAGCTCATGACTCTTTATTCGAGAATGTATCTCGTTTTGAGCTGCTTCGATTTTTTCGAAGATCAACTCAGCTTCTTCGGGAGAAAATCGGGAAATATTGGCAAGCAACAGTTCCTCTTTTTTCTCCAAAAGGCCTTTCTTTTTGTCCAAGTCCTTGGAAGTATCCGTTAGACGTTTCAATTCTGGCTCCACAGCGTTGATAGCTAAATAGGCTTCCTCGTCCACCTTTTCAAGATAGTAATTGAGGACTGGTTGAAATAACCCAATAAGAGCCTTATTTCGGGTCGCACCAGGGGGTAATGCATACAAAACAGTAACCTGTGGCAATAATGTTGAGAGCTTTGCCACAACTTGATCCAATACTATGGTGATTTCATCCATTTGTAGATGGGAGTTCCAGAATCAATCTGTTTTTACATCCATTTCGTTCTGGAGATCTCCCAGAATTTCTATTACCGGGCGTGAGCCCGAGGATTGCCAAGTGTCGACCGGGTCATCATGCTCCTCGGTATCGTCATCCGTCAACTCATCAAACGTGTCATCCGGCATAACTTCCAAACCTTCCTCGTCTTCAACTACGGAAGAAACGTCAAGTTCTTGACGCAAAATATCGAGCGAGGGCTCAGATGATTCTGAGCCATTGCTTTCTTCCGTAAGTTCAGCAATGATAGATATTGGATCTGGGGGTGGAGGTGGACATGTTCTCCCACTCCACCAGGAACTCAAACTTATAAGAATTCCTGCCGTAAAGAAAATTATGTGTCGTATAAGAGTTGCTGCCGTAACGAAAATTTTACGTAGTACGACATCGGTCACCTTAACTACTTTGTTCGTTACGGAAGTAACGAATTTTAGCCATGGAGTAGCCATGTGGAATCCTCGATTGGATTGTCAAAATCAGAAATGGTTAATGAAAATTGTCTTTTCATAATAATGGTTTGAATTCTTTCTATCCTTTTTTTAGTTCGTTTCATTAGTCTACTTACTCTGGCAGAGCCCTTTTCCTTTTTCCTGTCGCGCTCGATTCCCCGGAAGCGNNNGCGGGAGAACTTCGAAACCTGGCTCGTCCTCCTGGGTATCCGTATCCGTTAACTCAGTGCCATGCGGGAGAACTTCGAAACCTGGCTCGTCCTCCTGGGTATCCGCATCCGCCACCTCACCAAACGTGGTATATGGTCTAACTTCCACCACTCTCTCGTCCTCCATTACGGATACGGACGTAAGTTCAAGTTCAGAAACCACGGATACGGGATCCGGTGGTGCTGGTGGTTTGGTTTTTCCACCACACCAACCCACAATAATTATAACGAATGTCAGCTGGCGGATGACTTCCGTTATTTTATTCCAAAAGTGTCGAAACATCTAATCCCTCCTTTTTGGATTTTTTTTTTTTTATTTCTCATGCGTCCACAACGTTTCAAACGAAGTTTTACCATAACATCTCTCTTGCCCGAAACTCATTTTGGAATTGATTCAATATGGAATCATTGAATAGTTATTGCCCTCCTCAAAACAATAGGTCCATAGTTTGACCTGAGACTTTTCTATTTTCTATCTGAACCGGTAAGCATTTTGATAACACCAATATGAATCACTTTTTTATTTTTTCATTTATTAAGTGAAGCAGAAGATTCTAAAAAATCCGAAAAAAGAGTTTCGATTTAGAATCCAACTGCCTTGGGACGGACGGATTTGAACCCTCTCGTGCGCACGGCGCCTTTCCACGTGGCGCCGCCCCCATTTAGGTATGAATCACTTTTTTATTTTTTCATTTATTAAGTGAATAAATTGGATTCTCAAAAATTCGAAAAAAGAGTTTCGATTTAGAATCCAACTGCCTTGGGACGGACGGATTTGAACCCTCTCGTGCGCACGGCGCCTTTCCACGTGGCGCCGCCCCCTTACTTTCCTAGTTAGAAACTATACTAACTCGGCATTCGGTATGCGTCCATTTACGCTCAAATCTCTATGAAATAGATTCGATTTTTGCTAGGATTTAACACGTGTAGTTATTTAACACGTGTAGTAGAATCCAACAGAATTTATTGATCATTACATATAATTAAATATTTGAATTATCTATTCATTATCTATTAATTAGATTATACTTGTTCTATTGCCAAAAGTCAACCCCCTTCGAAACCATTTTCCCTTCTTCTACTGGGGGTTCAGCAGATCAAGCTACGACAGCTACTGTGCTAAATTTGCATTAAATGCATTAATTAGTTCTATATATACGTGTATATTCACGTACATTTTTTATTTTTACTTGATTCTTTAATTCAATCAAAATGAAAGTCATCGAGAGGAAAAGGATTCAACTCTCTCCGTTTCAGAAAGAAAAAAGAAAGTTTTTCTTTTTTCTTTCTTTGGAGAATCTTTGCAGAATAAGTAGAATACTCCATTTTTTTTTATTTCAAGATGGAAGGAAAGGGAAAATCTATGGGATAGGTGTTTTGACCCCTTATCCACGACCCTATATTACTGGATCTAAAAGAATCTACCAATTCCAAGGATCCATAGAATTCATTATGAATTCGTTATGGATCCAACATATAGAAGCATTTAAGTTTTTAGTCTTAGAACTTGTATACCTAGATCTTGTCTCTATTATTATTCTTAGAGAGAATCTAGAAAATATATGCAATATGAGCCTCATTCCGTATAGTAATAGTATTCGGCTCAATCCTTTTTTGAGTACCAGATTGGGCCCAGTTTCCTGGCCATTCAATGAAGGTTAAGGGAGCCCTAGTTTGGGTGGCACCCCAAGAGCCGACCGTGCAAATGAAAAAAAAGAGAAGCGTGCTAGGAAAAAGTCCCAAGAACCTGCTCAATTGTG